AGGGTTAGAAGGTCCGGGTTCAAGAATATGAGCAAGGGTAAAGGATGAATCACTTGCTGGGTGGGAGTAATTGGAGGGGCAGGGGTTGGGTGGTAGTAATAAATAGACAGGTATGGATGGGTTTTTTCGACATATCTCCAGAGCTGGGTAGGTAGCTTCAGTTGCAGCTAGGTCAACTCGGTCAACCACCGTTGCCTATGTCTGCTTTACCGCTTCCATCTATCTTTCTCTTATGGCTCATGCATATGATTCTGTAACTAGATTTGTCCTTCTGGGAAGACAGGGTATGCACTTAAAGAAAGAGTGACGCCTTTTGCTGGACTCCGGACTCTGCTACTGATGGTGTTGTTGGCCAGCTGAAAAAGGGCAGGGCGCACTACGGCTTTTCAGCCTACGTTTGCCGCTTCCAAACTACAGTGTGTGCTAACGAGCTGAAAAAGGGAAGGGCGCGGCGTTGCCGGAGCTTGCACACTACGGCAAAGATGCTTTTGCGGGGAGACCGAAGAAAGAATAATTGTATTTCATGCTACACCGGGCAGCTTCCAGTGAAGACAAAATGGGTCGGGCTCTCGATCAGCATAGATGGGCGGTGTGGGTAGGGTAGAAGAGAACCGGGCAGTACCTCTTTCAGAGCCTGCAACTATGGAAGTGGGAATCCTCCTTCTCAAGGGAGGTTACAATGGCCGGGGAAGGATTCCTCTATGAACGGGATGAGAGATCCGGCATAACCACTCACGAAAGCTTCAATCATCTTTTCAGTTCCTTTAGAAATCCTTACTTAATAGTAGATCCAATTCCAGCATCATGTAGAACTAAGATCCCAAGTACTGACTACCGGAGAAAACCTCTTTGCCAAAGAGACACCATAGGGAGGCATCAATAGGAATGAGAGAGAATCTATCAGTTACTTAGCGTGACACAGTCCTCACCATCTTTCTTAGATGGAACTCTATGGGATCAAAGCAATCTACATATGGCTTCTCATTTTCTGACTTCCCTTTATTGTGGAATCTTTGGATTGATAGAAATTTAGCACGGATGGAGGGACTGCGCTCTACAGCAAACCCGGTGAGCACTCAATTACAAAAAATTCTTTCAGTTTTCATTCCATGGTGACAGCAAAAGCAGGAGAAGCAAAGCCTGATGACACTAGGCCTGCTACATCGACCGCAGGCAGCGTCCCTTTGATACAATCATAGTGGCATGGCAGAAACCACCGGTGGGAGCTCTGAAGTGAAACTCTGATGGAGCATCAAAAGGGTTAGGTACTAATGGCGCTGGAGGTTGTCATAGGTTATGTAATAAAGGTGATCTTTGCATATTCTTTATTTCTAGGACATAGCTCCAGTTTCACAGCAGAAACGAGGGCTCTACTCATAGGTTTGAAGATCTGCAGAATAATGAACATCACTCCAAAGCTGATAGAAGTCGATTCAAACACACTAGTCGAGCTTATCAAGCACAGAGAGAAACCACCTTGGAAAGCAGCAAAGTGGTGGCAGCAACTCCTAACTTTAATCGACGACTTTCAAGTTGGAGTTTTTCACACCGGGCGGTAGCAGATGCACTCGCAAATGCAGGGGTGGATAAGCAGCACAACGTACTCTTGGGAAGAGAATGGATACACAGGAACATGTGTGTGCCATCGAGCCTCAATCAGTGCATCATGCTATGGCACAACAATGACGTGAAAGTTTTCCCTTACCTTTGAATACGAAGCCAAGGCGGCGGAAGTCTACGCTGATACTTATTACTATGAAAAGGGCGATCTTCAAATCAGGTTTTTCGGTCTGATCCACCGATCGCCGCTATTGAAGCCCCGTCGAAGACACCAGTCGATCGGGCCTCGACGACACAAAAAAGTCAGTGATGCTAGACTGGTATGGAGATGGAGTGCCGAACGACCTGTCAAATTAAGAAGAAAGCATTTGGTTCGGCTGTAGTTTCATCTACATGGGAATCTTCTTGAGATCGATCAAGATAAATCGATCGATCATGCAGTTACGGCCAATCAAGCAGAGAAAAGATTGGCCTTCCAGAGAGCTGACATTAGAGGACTTACACCCACAGCACCAGAAAAGCTGTACGACATACGATCAGAAGTTCAGGATGATGTGATCGAAGTCAACCTAGAGGCAAAAGCAGAACCTCGGCCCACATATGTCAGTCAGAACCTATCTAGTGAAATGGCCGAAGCAATTTCAAATCTTTTGCAAGAATACAAAGACTGCTTTACTTGGGAGTATGAAGAAATGCCTGGCCTTGATAGGAATCTGGTCGAGCACCAGTTACCTACAAGGCTTCAAACCTTAAAAGCAACCGCCCAGCCCAGGCAGATGTCTCCTGCTCCTGAGATCACAGCAAAGGCGAAAGAAGAAATCGAGCGCCTCTTGGAGGCTAAATTCATCAGGCCAATCCGTTACACAGAATGGCTGTCAAAGAAAGTCCCCATTGTCAAGAGCAAAAGAAATATGCATCGATTTCAAAAAGATCAATCTAGCAAGACCCAAGGATGAATATCCGATGCCAATAGAAAATGGCACAGCTGGCTTCAGGGCTTCAAATTGCCCAATCAGTCAAGGGAACAGACGTTTACCCTCCTTAAAAGAGCAATCCCATCTCCAACCGAAACACAGACCTGCTTTTAAAAGTCAAAGGTAGGGTAAGGGCCAAACGGCTCCCTAGCGCCCGTACTTATATGGACAAAAACAAAGAAATACACCAGCAGAAATACGAGGACACTTAAGGACCGCGCAAACATACTAGTTAATCAAGCGAGGGGACCGCCCACCACCTCACCAATCTCCGCCCGCAATACAAACACTCTACTGCCTACCGCCACCACACTGGGGGGCTCCGGCCCCCCAGACCCCCATGGTACCACAGAACCCCGAACCAAAAATCTAGACACTGAAGCGCCCCCACGGATAATGCGCAGGGGTCAAGACTTACCGTAAGAAGAAGGGGAAGAAAAATGCTACCGACCAGAAAGTCAAAGATTCGCACACTGTCAGGATCACAAGACGAAAGGACACGACCGGAGGATGAAAGGGCCGACTCGTATGAGGAGCAGGAAGAGGGAGAAGAGGGGCAAGAGCGAATGGGCTCAGGAGCTGAAACTAGTTCAGGAACTACAGAAGGCGACAAAGAATGTGGAACAGCGGAACAGGCAAATGAGGAATTGACTAAGCTAGCATCAATCAGTGAGGGGTGAGCCAATATGCTCCTCATAAGATCGAAAAAAAAGGAATGGTGTCAGGAACGGAAGCGCAAACAACGCTACAACCGATACACAGGCAAGGGAGCAGCATCTGAAAGAGGGTGCGAGACTACTGAGCAAGAAGTTGATAAATGGGAAGTCAACCGACCGCTGGAGAGAAGAGCAGATCACCGAAGCCCCGATTTGGAAAGCGAAACGAAGAAGAGCGCGAAGGACACGGAGAAAGGAAAGGTTCCAGCAGAAGGAGGAATAGAAATACCAAAAAGCGTCTTGCCCGCTTGAAACCCCGGGAGAGCGGGGCGGCACAAATGCACTTTCAAACCATCAGAAGTTCTTTCAACAAAAGGACTACCACGAGGTTTTTCCAGCTCTACCCGGAAAGGCAGAATGAGAAGCTGCAGGGGAAGAGGAAACCATAGAAGAAGAAGAAGAAGAAACCGAATCAACATTACTAGAGCGAAAACGTACAAGGACCAGAATGTTTTTAAGAAAGATCATTTCGATTACATACACCGCCATGCTCGTTTGGCCCGAAAGGTACCTTAACTAAGAGAATATAAAATCATGGAGAGGACCCCGAAAGTGTAGAAAGAAAGGACCGATCTTCCAAAAAAGGGACCAATCTTACGATACCAAGACAGGTACCGCCCACACAGAGTGAGGGGAAAGAGGGCATTCTCTAACAGCCGCAAGCGCCTTGTCAGTTTCTTAACTAGCAGCGCTTATTCTTATTCCCCATCAACAGCCGTAAGCCCGCAGCCAGAAGCCATATTCAGGCACCCTCAGTTCCTTATGCGTCCGAGTCTGGGCATGAATCCGAGTCAGAAGTCACCTATTCCATTCCCTTACTTCTTTCTATTATGTTTTGTCCGTGTCTACTATTGATTCTATGCCATCAAACCATGCTAACAGCAGAAATGCAAGTACATACAACAGCGGTAATGCCGCATCCCTTTAGTACGTACTACCTTCCCGGTTGGTCCAATTCCTTATTTTATATGCATACCCCTTCCTCTTATCTTAGTCACTTCCTCGGACATTAACTCAGCATTCTTCCTTGCAGGGGATTCGATGCCATCTATTCATCCTTCCCTAACAGTTGAGAAATCTGCAGCTGCAGCTCCGTCTCAAGCAAGTGACGTGACTGTCTTCACTTAGTCCCAAGAGAGTTCGAAATCCTTTTCTGATCTCAGATGGATGGACATGAAAAAGGGACTTTATACTGGACTTACCCATGTGCAATGCAAGAAGTTCCTTGACTTCGGAACGACTGCCGGCATCTTCCGTCGCAGCTTACTCTTTCTCTCGATCCTTTTCCTTTTCTTTCCTATTGGGATACCTTTCGATCTTGGCATGGCTCAGTGACGTTGGCAGGGATGTGTCACCATTTAAGTAGATATGCTTATTCTCGGCATCAATGCCATCTTCCTTTTCGATAGCAAGCATCCGATCAAGGGAGAGTGAAAAAAGTTCTATTGGCTCTAATCTATCCCGCCTGAGCGAGGGGATGGTTCTTAGTAGAAAGAAAGCATGGGTACCGCTACGCGCCTTGGCTAGCTTCAAAGAAATTGAAACTTATTAAAAGAAAAACTGCACTGACTTCTACCACGGAGCGGTAGTTCTTTCTTGTCTTGCCCCTCTTCTCCCTCTTCCTGCTCCTATTGAAGATGCCTTCACCTCTGCTTCCCCTGCACCTAGAGGATAGAATCCTTTTGGGACTATAGATCTTGAATTGACTTAGATGCTGGTTATAAATGCTACTCAATCTCTTCATTGGGACTCAAAACCTGCTCCTGCCTTTTCCTCTACTAGATTTTCGGTTCCGTCAGGCGCAGTTGAATCCAATCTTTCATCTCTGTCATTCTAATAATCACCACATCTTTGTCCCGCTGGTCAGTCTAAGGCGACCTGACTTTCCATGAAAATGAGAAAGAAGGCCATAAGCCATAATCAGTAGTTTCTTTCTTCCATTCACCAGTAGAAGATGGACTCAGAGGTCTTGTCAGTCTCAGCCGAAATAGGAGGAAGAGCTCTTGAACCAATGCCTTTTTGAGGGAAGGGGGAATCTTTGACTCCGCTAGTTCAAGTAGGAATTCCGTTGGATGGTTTTTATAAAGAAGTAAGCCAGTCGCAAGCAAGGCCAGTACCAGTAGCTATCCAAGGAAGCAGATGTCTGTGAAAAATGAGGCCTTCCTCATGCATGGTGGAGCATTTTGTCAGAGCCTGACATTGGTTTGCTCTTTTGCGTAGTCAGTATGTGAAGTCGGACGCTTTCATTCCGGATTGAAAAGCGTGATTCACCTCCTCTGTTGAAAGGGATTGTTGGCCTATGGCAGAAGGCGCGTAGCGGGAATGGAAATGGCTTTTAGGCAATGGCGAAGGAGTTCGCTTCTGGTTGAATAGCTATCCGGATAGCAGAAGTGCAATCATTTGCGACTTTCTTCGCGCTGTCTGAAGTGAAAGAAATGAAATTGCCTTTTCGGGGGAGACAGACTCAATTCAATTAGCTGCCCCTTTCCTTCAACTCTTCCCCTCACCTCACATAGATAGCACTGGGTCAAGGGGCTTTGCTTCTTGCCTCGGCATCTGTCTTTTACGTTGGTGTTGGGTACGCGAAGGCTTCTACTTTGATTTTGCTTTCTCAAGTTTGTTTGCATGATCTTTCGTGAGGACTATAATAGATGCTACGTCACTCTCTGACATTTCAATCACCGTGAATGGTAAGCAAGACAATCAGGCATCTCTCTTCATGGATGCATCGAATGTCATTGTTGAAGCATATGATATGGCTAGCCGGGCAGTTCAATACATTACATTGCATTGCACGCATGGGACTAGATCGTCATTTGATCTTTTTGCTGACTTTCATTCCGATAGAGCTCGTTGATCTGTTCATTCATCGGGTTCCGCTCCGAACCTGTTCTTACTTGTTCTTCTCTAACCTGGAAAGAAAGGGCTTTCCGAGGGCTTGCCTATTGAAAGAATGAATCTCTCTGAACATGGAACCCTCCACCTCCTTCGGACCCTTGAGGCTGGCTTTGAGGAAGATTATCAAGCTGCTGTCAACTCCGGAACCTCTGTCACTGGGGTTGGTTACTCTTCATCTGTGACTTGTCTCCCAAATCAATCCATTTCTTATGTATATCAGGAAGTGGCTGTTGCCTAATCTGTCTTTCTTGTCTTTGTTCTGCTTTCACTTTCAGCTGGAAATAGAGGACTGTCTCGAGGGGAGACAACTCAACTAAAAGAGTGACTGCCCTCTTTTCTATGTGTCAGGACCGGTCATAAGGCTGACGTGCTACTGTGCTTTCCGACCCCCGAGACCGCCTTTCCATTCAGCTAGCTCTTCAACCCTGCTTGGCATAACCGCAGGCGCCTTGGATCCCGGATTCCATTCCTTGAATTGCAGGAAGGTCAGCAGGTCAGGTAGTCCTGGTATGCCCTGGATGAACCTACCACCTGGGTTAAGCATCCGGCACCGTTCAGGTTAAGGGGATCCTTTTTCTTATTAGGGCTGGGAGCGGTCAATCAATCTAAATGACCAGACTCTAACTATTTTTTTTTCATAAAATGGCTGAACCGACGGCAAGGCACTTACCCGCATAAATCTTTCTTAGTAAAGGTAGCAATACACTCAATGAGGGAAACGATTGATGTCAGATGCCCGATGATGCGACCATACATAATAGACTACCAATGATTAAGCTCGACCATGATGCCAAGCAAGAGTAAGGTCAGTTTACTTACGAGACCATGCGACTTGTCTAGGTACTACATGTTTGGAGGAGAGGTATGAAGTTACTCGACTGAAAAGGAGAGGGTCCGAAGGAGCTCGACCATAGGGAGAGGTATTAAATCACTCCACCGAAGGAGAGGCATTAGCAATTCAAACTTCCACTGCAACTGCATTCGCTCCTATCCATAGCTGACCCACCAGGTTCAGAAAAAAAGAGAATTTCATGAGCCTTAGCCCCCCAAAAGGCTCACAAGCAGAGGCAGAAGCAGCAATGGCAAAGATCGTTTTCGTATACCATTGCTTTTTTCCAACTAGTTCTAACCTTGGCTAGTATAAGTGGAAAAGAGCAGTCGTAAGGGGCGTAGCATATGCGTGAGAAGAGGTGCGTCTAGCCCTTTTTGAGACTGACAGTTGACTAGAACCAACTCCTATCCTACAAAACTAGTCAAACCCTACGGAGAACTTAGTCTTGCACGAGACATGCATAGTTGCAACTAAGCAACAAACCAAACAAAAGAAAAAGTCTCTGATAATCCTAAGCCTTTGCTAGCTGTCCAAGAGTACCTCCTTTCCATCGGCTAAGGAAGTCAAAGTCTTTACCTTCTAGCACTTTGATATCATTTAATCCTATTTATTATCATAGATTCATTCTTCCTTATACAACCTAGCGTACAAAAAGGATATCAACAATCTTGAATAGCCTCTGATCTTATAGCGGGTGGAAGATGAATTCAGCAACTAAAGAAAGGCTCATCAATCATCAGGGAGCGGCGGAGTTCCCTACCCGGTACGAGGATTGAGCAAGGACTGAAGTCCGATCTCTATCAGAGCTCTTTGGAGAGCTCACCATCCGTACGGTCTTATGGGTATAGCTCATAAGTAAAGTAGGCCTAGCGCGCTTTTCTACACTGGGGGTGGCGGCTTCTTTCGCGAATTGATTGGCGTAGGAATTCTCACTTCGAGAGATTCTATGTCCAGTTTACCCCTTGAATGGTCGTGGTCTTTCTCTTCACCCGTGGATACCTCATCTCATTTATTCGGAAAGAGAGGAAACGAAACCTCAGGTTAGAAGCTATTCTGACTCCTGACGATGTGTATGCGTCAGAGGAGTTGAAAGATCTCACTGAGTGTCTGTCCCTTAGATCTTGGGTTCAGGACTGGCTAGCCTTCCTTCGAAGGTACTGTATTCTTGCCTTGAGCGAAAAGGTGTCCCTGGCAGAATTCTTCAACTCCCCTGTTGTTAACACGTCCTGGGTCCTGGAAGGTCACTCGGAAAGAGACCAATCTTGTCCGTTTTGGTCTCCTTTGGAGGTCTTACGACTTGGTCGCGTTTAAGGGATTGAAAAGTGCCAATCTTGGAATCTCGACCAATCCCTAATGGATTTCTTTTTCTGGCAAAGATTACCTTGTGCCTTGTGTGTGCTCTAGCTTCGGGTTCACCTAGGTGCGAAAGCTTCTATTTGTAGTGATAGGGCTCCTGTTTCAGTAAAAGCCGGGTCTGCAACTCCACCAGGTACACCAGGGTCACTGCGAGACCGTCCGAGTGCCCGACGAGTGACTTTTTTGACACTAAGCTAAGCCAGTCCGAAAGCTAACACAGGTATACACCTCCTTACTAGAGGACAACTCGGACCAAGGATCAACGCACTTCCTTGGGACGGCAAAGACAGACTAGAGAGAGAAAGAAAGAGAGTCGAAGCCTACGGACGCGTTAGAGGTCGTTTCGGTATGTCTTTTTTTGAGGGAACTCAGAAGTGATTTATTGCACCGGATAACCCATACGGCTACGGATCTTTGCTTCAACAAAAAACCCGGCGAAAGGGAAATTCCGTTCCAAGATGAATCAAAGCGAAGAGGAATACCAGTCGGGCAGATGCGAAAAGGGCAAAGTAAGCGGACTAAGTAGTCTTTCTAAACAACATCCTAAATAAACAACTGATCGAAGACCAAGTCGGGTGGACCATAAGAGCAACCGCCTTTCACCGGCACAACACCTACCTATGCACCAGCACTACAAATAGAAGAGCCTGTAGTAGATCCAGCATTAGCAGTCCTTGCATAGGCATAGCTGCTGGCGCTTCTTTCTTCGTTACTCGCCCTTCCTCACAACATAAGGTTGAGTGCCCTCCCCTTCGATTAGTTCTCTCGCAACAAAGAGAGGAACCGAGAATGAGCGCTTATGTGCTGCGCTTCGACTTAGTCCTATAACTCTAACCTTTAGTCGACTAACCGCCTTCCCCTTAGTCAGATAAGAAGGGGGTTCGGTGCTTTGGGATACCTTCACCTTCAAAATGATAACTGACTTTTATCCGGCGGGAACAGAAACAGTTTGAGGAAATACGTTTTCACCCTAAAAAACAGCCTAGGGTTCACTAAGATACCAATGTAAGTGAACAGGGCCTAGATGAACTTGGATCAAGATAGAGAGGGACGTGCATGGTGTAAGCAGAATTGGCAAACTCGCTTTCCAGATGCTTTCAATTCATAGAGTACACTCTGACCCGGAACTCTTGTTATGTAAGATACGCCACTAGTTCTCCTCAAAAACTTTCTGTGTTCCACGTCTTTCCCGAAGTTGCATCCCCGGTTTTACTTTTTCCTGCTGAATCAAGTTCCAAAGCTGCGTGGCAGCCCTATTGCGAGTATAAGAGAGGATCTCTGGTCTGAGTTGATGGCAATGGCTGATACCATATCAGAACCCGCTTTAGAATATGCTTACGAAAAGGATATTTCAATTTGGAGACAGAAGGAGCGCATAGCCGCGTGTTATTTCCTTCTATTACCTATAATCTTTCCGTGAGAAGAGGTGCTCACGTCCTTAACCCTTGGGCCAGTTAATAACTTATTAAGTATCCCATCTGTCTATTAGTTCAAGCTGTGATGGGGCATTTCTTCAACAGCAACTTCACGTGCACAACCTAACCACTAAAGCCTTATAGGATATAAGCAAGCTTACCTTGCTTAAGTGTGCCGTCAGATTTGGAAGGTGTTCAGTAATCAGATGCTATCGAGGAAGATTCATTATTTGGGCATAATTTATCTCAAAGCAGTTCCTTCTTTCACGCTTGGCTTGGATTAATGTGTAGGGGATACGATCACAGCCTCTTCCTTACTATGGATTACACCTCCTCGGGCATTATGGAAGCTGCTAGCTACCTTCTTACCAACCATTCTTTAGTAGCCAAGGCGATTTAACGAGATGAGGGTTTTGACATAATATCTAAAATCAGTTTCATTTATGCCAAAGAAAGTTTGAAGAGGAGCCCTATTTGTTGTATCGAAATGAAAGAAGAGTCAAGCAAGGATCGACATAGTTGAAAAGTCAGTTGTACATCAACCAAAGCCAGCCATGGAATCCCCTTCCTGCGCTTAGGAAAACACCAAGCCAGAGAGACAAAGCTCTTTATACATCTGCCTTTGACCGCTCTTTCACCCGCTCTCTCAGGTTACTTCACCTCTCCTCTCACTTCGTTCGAGCAACTACGTACCTTTCAGTCGTTCTTCGAAACCTTTCTGACTATTGAAGAAAGATAGAACAGAGAGTACAGTAGTGGAGAAATTGTGTCTATCCAGAGGAAGATGTGAACATGAAGAAAGAAGAGAGAGGTCTTTCAGAACCAGCGAACCAGTAGCAATCCGGTTAAAAGCCAGTAGCACGACAATGACATTGCCTCGGTCTCAGTCCATTCAATCCATTCAGTCAAGCCAGTCGCAAACCGGTCTGTCTGTCAATCAGAAGAAAGCTCTAGTTCAAATAGGTAACCCACGAAGGAAGACGGGCAAATGGTTTCAAGCTAGTACGGTACCAATACCAATGCTTTGATTCAACTAGTAGCGAAGGTGCCAATTGGTATCATTCCAATAGCTGTCCAAGGGTCAAGGGGTACACAGCCGGTAAACCAATCTGTCCTCTCACTCTTTCTTTTCCATTCCCATCGGGATGTGCTAAACAGCTTTCGGTTTTCGCTTTATGCTTGATAGTTTTCTAGGGCATATAAAGTTTTGTATCATACGAGATTTAGTGCAAGGAGCAGCCTAAGGTAAGGCAAAGAAGTCAAAGAAGAAGAAGTAGCGATATGCCGCCTTATAATTATAAAGGCTAAGAGACTCTCTTTCACTTGACGAGCTATGTATGGTGCAAAGCTTTTATTGATTAATTGCTACTCAGTTCGAGTATGGCAATGTGGTAAGTGAGTGCCTTTGAGAATCTCTTTTCCCTTTCTTTCTGAAACCCTTCGATCGCTTGACTTCAACCTTCGGTCATGGAACAGGCAACAACTCCTGCCTATACTATCACAGGCATACAGACAGACTAATGCACCCACCCAATCGTGCGTGGGCCTACTACTCACCTCCGATGAATTCCTCAAAGAAAGCAGAGCAGCCGGAGGGACAAGAGAGATTGAACCTACTACCAATCAATCTATTCCCAAGCCGCTGCCCGGGAGCCGTCGAACCCTCAAAGAATCCAATGTCCCCAGCTGAGAATGTAGATCAGTAAGCAAATCAGTAAGGGAACAGAGCAAGAGATCTTCATGATTCTGATTTTTATTGAATGAGGGGAGCCCCGGGGCGAACGAATGCTAGTCTCGATGTATTGAGGTTTAAGCCCTGATATCTATTATTCCCAGTGCCTTTGCCGTAGCTAGCCTGACCATTGAAATCACTCTCTTTAGCTGCTCACTTAGGTCGAAGTTAAAGATTTGGATAGGCTATCATGGCCGTAGAAGAGATTGAAGACTTGTTACACCCATCATCCGCCCGAATGCCTCTATCAACCGTTGTTTAGTAATTCATCATATATCCTTTGATGAATATTACACCTTTCGAGGAGCAGGAGGTAGAGCGAGTCCATTCTTATGGGCACAACAGCGAGCAAAACGGGATGCTTCACAGCAGGCAGCACAGAAAGAGGAGTAGATCCAACGGGAGCCTGCCAACGAAAGAGGGCCGGGATCCGAGCATCTTCTTGAACCACCTATCATATTAGGATGGAATACGAGTCGTAGACCTTCAGGCACCACGAGTGCAGACCCACCAATAGGAGATCTGACTTAAGGAACAGGACCTACTTCAACCGGCTTACGGGATCTCTAATATAACTGTCAAAAGTCTGGATAACGGGTGGTATGTACTATAGACGTTCGAGTTCAACTTCCATTTCATCCGCTCCACCTCTACCTCAATTTCATTCATATCCGAGATATCTTATTAGTCCGCTCCATGAGGCGTAACGAGATGAATGTGATAAAGAAGTAGTCCTGCCTTCACTCCCTTTAGCTGACCATTAGCTACACCTATAATTCTACATAGCCTTTAAGTTAACAAAGGAAGAAGGGCTTGCCTAGATCTCGTATTCCATCTGCCATAGACGCTCTCTTTTGACTACGCAAGCAAACCGGGGAGTGAGGAAAGCGGAAGTGGGACAGGAACAAAGCAGTAGCAAGAAAAAGGGTACCAAGCATCTTTAGAGTAAATAAACATTAGAAAGCTAAAGTGCTGGGTCCCCACTTTCTAATGTGTTTTACTTTAGGCTTATTTAGCTCTAAAGCTAGACTAGAGCTAATCTAGCCCATCCATTCATTTCCTGGAAATCAGAAAGTCCCACGGTCTCACTCTACAACTAAGCAGCAGCCAGCAGCCTATTAGGATGTTAGAGAGAGTTAAAGTAATCTATTTTAGAATAATCTAGGGGGGTTTTAATTGATGATATAAATCATAACAGAATAGCTAAAATCGTAGTCATGTTAGACTATAGAAATCGTAGTTTTAACTGTTAGACTACCTAATATAACACCCTATCGTTAGTATAGATTATCGAATACGATAAAGTAGTTATAACTGATTACACTTATCGTATCGATAGATGGGATGTTAGACTACTAAGAATCTAAGATAAAAACAAGGTTCAAAGAAAAGGGAACTAAATATATATAGAACAACATTCAAATGTTATCACCAACAATTCCGGCTTTCTCACCTAATCTTTCTTTCAACGGAGGCTGATATTCCTAAGAAGAAGAAAGACTCACGAGATAATAATGTAATTGAGGAATTTTGGAAGTCATTTTATGTTAAGCTAAATACTATTAAAAAATCTGTGAGTTCTAGTTGGGTCTTTACCAAATTTAATTTATTAAAGAAATCAAAAGGTGATTCTGATAAAGATTTAGAATCATTACAAATTGAGATAGAAAATCTGACTAGGAAGTATGATGAAATTCATTTGTTTAAAACAACTACTTGTTTAATTAAGCTTTTGATTAAAGATAATGAGATAAATGCTAAGGATTATGTGAAGAATCAGATCCAAACAGAAATAAACAAAATCAAAAGAAAGATGATAAAGAAATTAATGATCTTTGTAGCTATTTTAGCTATTATTGATTGTTTTGGTCAGTATACGCTTGAGGCTATCATTATTCATGTACTTGGTGTTATGTTTGGGCATAAATACCCGGGTTGCTAGCTTTTTGGAGCAGCTTGATTCTACTGTGCGAGTGCACAGCTCGTATCTATAATTATAATAGTAACATATCTATTTCGAGAGAGAAGAGTGTTCTTGATATCTCTTATAAGTATAAGTATCGGATCGGTGTTTATTTGTTGGAGTTCATGTTGGAAAGGAAAATAATCTCAGTGAATAATCTAATGAATTAAATTACCTGTGGGTCCGGATGGTAAGAAACGTATAAACAAGTTGATGGAAGTGAGTTGTCATTTTGATTTGAGTCTGATTCTATACTTATAGTACTTCCCGCTTGTGGCAATGTCAGTGTTTGCGGTTTCCTTAGTGGGCCATATGAAGAAAGAGGTCCAGTCGACCTTCTTTTTCTTTCTCCTGCAGGCCAGAATTTAGAGTTATCTAGTGGAGGCGAGCCAGTGACGGGAATAAAAACAAACACAAACCTTAATTCATGCAAGTCCCAACAACCTTCCCTCTCATTCTCATCTCAGGCTGAGGCAAGTTTTGCTTTTATTACGACAATACAAATCGCTTTCGGATATCAATTGCTGCTCCTGTAGTGGCATTTGTCCATCAAAGCAGAAATGCCTATTTGCCCGAATACGGAAATAAGTCATTTTCTCAGCACTTGATAAAAGATTTGATAAACAAACATATATGCTCAAGACTTGCAAATCTGGGGAGTTGTAGTTTTGAGAATCAACCTCCACTGTAGTCCATACTAGCTCTCCTCTATGTCCCGGTCAAGCGTAGTCTAAGAGAACTTGACTGAAAGGGTCCGAAGGAGCTCGACCAGCGGGAGAGGTAAACGACTGATTCTTAGTCAACTCGGTTAGCTTCCTCTGCTTCCGGTGTGGGACAACACTGATGCTAGTGCTTTTGGTTTTTCAATCACGTGTTTTGTAGTTTCGAGTGGGAACTGTGGTTTTTCTTCCTTGGACAGTTTCTCTTCTTTGGCAGAGCACTAAAATCAGTAGAGACACAGGAAGATAATATGGCAGCTAAAAAGATCGATTTGGGTGTGTTAAACATAGTTGTCTGATCCATTTGAGTAATCCATGGGATTCTTCCGCTGTGAACAAATCCCCGGCATCATGATCCGCTGCTCAGATCAGATGCATCTATAGTAACGAACAGCTCTTCCGCGGGGAAATTCAGACTCTGGAGATTTCCAGTGTCTTCAAAGGCCTGGTTCTCTAATCGAGAAGATGAAGGAAGGTTTCCCTCATCTTGTTCCTGGGCATTAACATTCATCTTTTGCTTGTTCCCATCATCAAATAGGGAAGCCATACTTCTAGTAGTAATCCTAGGTATTAGAATAGAGACAGGGATCGTTAGACTGTCGATCGTTAGCTCTATTAAGATAGTCAGCGAGTGGCGGTCACTCACTTTTTCGGTTTTCGTTTGATCCGGCGGGTAAAGGCAGAACAGACGCATAAGCGTCCTCTATTTTTCTGAACAAATCCCATATCTCAGTTTTCCCTGGAATCTTCTTCTTTCTTAGCTTGTGATAAAAGGAATACAATACTGGACCCCTCATAGCCAGCCAGGTCTTGCAAAGCTAGCGAAGTGACTCTATCCGTTAGGACTGATGTAGCTTTTTTCTTTCTACCAGGGGTCATCGACTACGCTCTACTTAATAGATTGAGCCTCATTCCATAGGTCTTCCTTTTTTCCGCAGTTGTTAATGTAAATCAAAGTTTATTCTTGAAAAGTCGGCTCCCAGCAGTGACGGTACGGATGGTCCTAAAAAGCAACTCTTGAACACAGGATTGGATTGCTTGATGACTTTGTTAACGTGAGATAAAGAACCTTATTTATGTGCATGTGGGATGGGATAGATGAAGTAATTTCTCTGGGGATTTGTTGAGAACCGGGGATGGTGACTACCGAGCCGCCTCTACTCGCTATTCGAAGTACTACCTCTGTTTTGGGAATGAGCGCCCTCAGTATCGTAAGGGCATTCAATCTATTAGACTAAGTGCGCTTTACTAATCTAATAAAGTAGTAATAGAATATTATTTAAGGAGAGCTAGAAAAGAAACCAATAGAACTATCGAAGACGAGGTTCTGAAAGACTTTTCTCATTTGTCTAAAAAATTTGATAAATTAAGGCTTTGATGGACGAGGAGGGCATCATTGAGTTAGCAAAAGAGTCTAGAGAAAGACTTATAAAACGACCCTCTCACCTCACTTCGTTCAAGCCTACAGGTGCACTGACCGTGTTCCATCCGCTGACCCGGGGCAAATCCAATTCGTGAGCAGCAATTGAACTTCACGTTCCAAGTGCATCCAGCAGGGCCTACGAATTTGCCTCTTTCTTAGGTTGGGCGCTTTAACCATTCAGCCATGGATGCAAAGAGACTCAGCGAGTGAACTAGGTTTTGGTATTCCTTCTCGAGCTTCGATTTCTTCTGTTAAAGGGGATTCGAGAAAAGATGGAATAGGAAGACGTGTTTCCAGAACGAACAAGATACGGGTTGAGAAGGGGGAGTTAGCAAAGTTGGACAAGATTGGAATGAGCATAGGAACATGTATTGATGTACCAGATCGGCTAATGCTCCCAGGTTGATGCGATGTATTCCACCAGTTGACTGAAGACTTGATTATTGGTATATCGATCGGTCCAGCACGGATTGAAATAGAAGCCGGTTCGACAGGAAGCTTTTGAAAACGCAGTGCACCCAGGTAAATAAGGAACGAGATGAATACAGAGGTTAAACGAGCATCCCACACCCAAAAGGTACCCCACATAGGTCTTCCCCGAAACCCCCCAGTCACTAAGGTAAACAACGTAAAAAAAGCACCAATTTCTGTACCGGTTCCGGAAGAGCGAAGAAAGAGAGGATGCTTTGTTAATAGGAACAAGAAAGACATGGATCTATATTCAATACGCAATCAAAGGCCAACGAAAAATGCCTCCTGCTTTGTTTTCACTCCGCTCTTGCGTAGCACTCCTTGCTCGCGGAGCGGCATACCGAAAAAAGAAAGGAAAGGTTTTGAAAGAAAAAAAAGAAACTGTTGTCACCAAGAGCCCATCTCGAATACGATGCGGTAAGGTACTCGTGACTCTGCTGGTGGCTGCCACTGCGTTACACTTAAATGCCGCCAGCTCTGTCTTCCTACTTAAGGCATCTGCGACCTGGTTGGTCCGTCCAAGCTTATACTGACGCACCATATCAATCAAACGTCGACAAGTTTGTCTTGCTTGTCATCGTCCCGCGTGGCTTTCTTCTGGGTCAGAAAGTAACTCGTCGCCACATTCTCCGTCTTGACCACGAATCGTGACCCGCCTCCACGTTCTCAAGTAGTGCACTATTGCTGTCATCTCCTTCTCTTGGACTGGACCACGCCTCTCGGTCTCATTGAGCTTTCGGCTTTCATATGCTACTGGGTTACCTTATTAGACTAGCACACCGCCTATGGCATAGTCTGACGCATCCATGTGTACTTCAAATGGCTTAGTGTGATCTGGCAACTGCAATACGGGGTCATCAATCACTGTCTGCTTTAGGTCCTCAAAAGCTCTTTGACACTCAGTGCAGTGCCATGATCGGTCCGTACGTTCTTATTTAGGAGATTTTTGAGTTGACTCTTCGAGTCACTTACGATGACGGTAATAGTTCACGAGCCCTAAAAACGATCTTAGCTTACTCACCTTGGTGGGTGCTTGCCACTCCTCGATGGCTCTGATGCCCATCCAATGCCCTAGGAAGAGGATCTCCGTCTGTCCAAAGGAGCATTTCTCTTTCTTTATTTACATAGAGGTGATTCTTCCTTAAGACCTTAAGGTCCGGAGGTGGCTAACGTGGTCGTTTAACGAATAGCTATAGCCCAGGTATTCAATCGCTCGAGCTTTGCGAGAGGCAAGCCTGCGAGTATCTCGACCAGCGGGAGAGCTCGGTGACATAGTCGCTCTACTTTGAGCAGGCAATATGATTTTCGGGCTAAGTCCGCATAGAGTACAACAGCCGATTCCATAGGCATTCTGGCTTGATTCATCCTAGCCTTTAGCTTCTTTCTTTGTCAGTGCAGTGCCATATCAAGAAGGGAATAATCCCAGTCAATCAGCAGCTTATTCTATTCATCGAAAGGGTTTGTTGACCAAGATTGTTGACCAATCTTCAACATTGTCACATTGGTCAGTTATGATTGGTCAATTGACCAATAACATATATTGTTAGTGAATTGGACGCTTGACGGTTCTGGTTGTTGTTCTTGTTCCGGTTCCTGTTCTTGGGTCTGACAGGCCAGGATACAGAGTTGACCTGCTCCCCTTCTGTAGTGGTGTTGTTATTCTGGTTTCTTCTGTTGTTGAATCTGGGCTTTGTTTCAAACGGGTTCTGGAAGGTATTTGGGTTTGGACAATTTTGGCTCTGTGATAAAGCTGAGCGAAGGTAGTGAGGTCAGAAAGTGGAAGGATAGCCCGAAACTGGGGGGTATAATTATGGATTAAGATAGAGACCGCTTCTGATTCGGGCATGACCACTGGGGACCGCGAGGCTAAATCGCGCCATCGACTGGCGAACTGGAAGAAAGATTCATCTGTTTTCATCTTTTCTGCGATCAAATCTGTCATCTTTGGCACGTGGCCGATCATGTGACTGAACCTCTGATAGAATTTCTCAACCACTTTATCAAAGTCTGCTAGATCCGCCGCTGGTAAAGTGGAGAACCAGTGTCATGCCTCACCTTCAAGGACTTCTGGAAAAGATCCACCAGGAAAGGCTTGTCGTGCTCATATGGGCGGGAATCCATCATGAATGCAGTGACATGATGACGAGGATCCCCGCTGCCATTGTATGTACGGAATTTGGGAGGCCGGGTGGCAGCACAATCTTGGGCAAGAATGAGAAGTCTCGCATCTTGGCATGTAGCCTGTGGCTACTAATGAAATTGAGAAAAATATTGATGATATACCGCGCACGGGCGTTGGCCAGCGGATGGCTACACTTTGATTAGTATTATTTCGATTTCGTATGCAATGAAGGCAGGGGAAATCCCAAACAACGGCTTCGGCCAATGGTGCTGTTTGAAGCTTTCTTTCTAAGGAACCAAGAGAGGTGGCCAAACCAAGCTATAGAGATGTTCCACAAACATCTTACTTGAAGCTCTGTGTAGAGTGCACTAAGCGAAGAGGCAACTCGAGGACCTACCAAGAAGGTACCGGCAGTACCTAGCCAGATGAACAAGCACCTTCCAATGGCTCTTTTCCCACCCACATCCGGGTCTCTCACTCTGCTTTCTAAATGTCTGTTTCCACAAACTGCTTCTTTAGTGGTGCCATTTGCAACTCAAATAACAGATGATAGGATCAAACCCGCCTTCCCCTACTTTATGGTCTTGTGAACGGAGTCGAGATAGGGTATGGACAGTCTCCCATAACAAGAATAGGAATACGCGAGCCTTCCCGATGTGTTTGATTTCCTACTAGAGAAAGAAGGCTTCTATCACGAGTTTTGGTCCTTTTCCAGTTCCGGTCTCAAAATCTTCCATTTTTGGTTATAAAACGGTTCCGGGGGGAACATCTATTATTTCATAACCATAATTGGTGCGGTAGAGTGGCACCTCATATGCTCGATCCATAGAAAAGATGGAGTACCAAGTCGTTCAGGAGTGGAATCTGACCACGTATCCATCAATCAGTCATCCCATTTCATTCCTGTTTGACACCCATTTAGTAGTGCTTTGGCCAGTTATCCGGTCATTCCAATCTTTCGTATGCGGATAATATATATATCTGAATGAGACGCTTCAGGCGAGGCACCCAAATCCGTATCAGAAAGAAGGGCTCTGGCCGGGCAATGAGATTAATCACGCAGCTTTCACTATATAAGATAAGATACCTAAGCTGGAGCTTGAAACTAAACCAGAAAGTGGGAAGACGAGCTTTGACAATCCCCGCGGATACGAAGTGAAGGTTGCAATTCTCCAGTTAGAAGATAGCCGTGTCAATTTCATATTTCATGATGTGGAACCAGATGTTTATGAGTAGCCCTTTGAAAGCAATGCAGGCGAAGAATTTTGAAATGACATCAGCAAGGTAAAATGACTCGACTGAAAGGGTCCGAAGGAGCTCGACCATAGGGAGAGGAGCGGTAAATAGGTAAAAGAGCCACATCGACGCGTTGACACCATACCCTCAGCAGAACAGGGAAAAACACCATGTATGTCGTCCGACCCGACCTCAGACTCTTTCTTCAGGAACTAGTTCACTTTAGTGACTTACTTGGCTATACAGAGATTGAAGAGAGGAATTCCTCCGAAAGAAGAAAAAGAAAATCAAAGAACCACTCAATCTATGTAATGCGACGCCGCACCAGCCAGCAGAACTGCAAGAACAAGAGTGCCCACCACTAAGGAAATACGATTAGAGAGATCACTCTCAGGAGAGGCATTTAAGTCAGAAGCGGGCGTAGGAGAAGTGCTCAAAGCGCGGAAGCCCTCAAGGGGGTTACTAACCAACGGGGCAGGGGCAGTAGCATCGGGAAGTGCACGAGGATCCATCAATGACGACAGATGGCTCAGAAACTCAGGAAAGAACTCGCCCATTTCGAAAAAAGCAGGATGATTCGAGAGAAAAACAAGACAGCCAACCGGGAAGCACCATTTGCAGAAGAGCAGAAGCTGTAAACGGATCATCAAAATTGATAAAAGCATCATAATACTGTGGACCAAGGGAAGCACGAAAGACACGGCGGTACACATTATGGAAAATGGGAGAACCGTTGGGCCAGTAGACCACATTACCAAAACCGCGAGGAGGCGAAAGCTGAACCGCGGAACGAATGAAGCCGGGATAAACAAACTTGATGCCGTATGGAGAAAGATAGATCTCCTTACCGGAAAAGGATGAGGCGCGCTTTGAGGGGGACGAGCAAAGTCAGGGCTCGCATCATCAGCGGGGAGAAAGTTTACGCCAGAGAGAGTAGGAAGGATGGGGACAAATAGATATCACCCGTAAGAGTGAAGGTGGGCTAGCGGAAAGTTGCCTGGGTAGGGAACATCCATCTCGATGTGGTGTGATGCTGCACCTGGTCATTCCACCTTATTCACTTAGCGCCGCGCTCAAGCACCATTAGCACAAGGACATCAGACATGCATATTTGGTTACCGTTCGTGAAAACCCATCCCATCCATAGCAAACGACCGCCCTATCATCCCGTTTACAAGGGACAGAAAAGCTGTACCCTAGAAATAAGTGGATTCGTTCCGGTTACTGGCTGGCGGTAAAGGGTGAGTTTTCGCTTGGCTCCGCGGTAGGAAGGGAAGGATGAATGAAGGGGGTTGAGAGGTTTAGGCTGACTCTTCTTTGGCAGCGTGGTTTCGGGTTTAGTGAACTTCATTCTATAGTATACCGGCTAGTCTGGTGGTAGCATCGGATTACGGGTCACTAGCGTTCTTTTTAGCAGTGGTTAACAGACTTTCGGTGAAGCTGCTCCCCCTGCTGGTAAGTGATCAACGGAGTCCATGACGCTGCGCCCTGACCCGAATGGAACCTACCGTTATGACCTGTCGTCACTATAGAGTTATGCTCAATTAGCCTATCTCAATCCGATATTGGCTTGTTAGCGAGTAGTAAGTTTGAATGCGAGTAGCTCTCATTCTATGTGACGAAAGCGTCTTACGACTTCTATTTCGCCTTCGCCTAGTGAACCGAACTAATCTGCTTTCCCTGAGCCTGACGCCTGAAGCGTTGGAACCGGAGAGAGTTTTTGGGCTGGACCTAGCCTTACTTAGAACTGGACCGAGCGAGCTTGGGAGGAGTTTTGGCTGACTGTCCCTTTACATTTCTGTTTTCAATCTCACGCACTAACGCTTCCATCTCGGCCCCCACCCTATGCTTTCTCATCCGGGGTCAATTCAAGCCGTATCATTTCATCGAAGATTTCCGGAGTGACGTTATGATAGGCGGGATGCACCGAAACAGGCCAGGGTCTGATGAATTTGACTCAGATACGATGTGTGGGCTCGAATGGGAACCCTGAACCTCAGGTCTTGATTGTCCAAAACCAGCAATCGGAATTCTGGAGTTTCTAGCCCTTATTCGTTCTGAAGGGAAAGGAAGAAACGGAGGCTCCGGAAATCGGATTTCCAGTATGGCTCTGCCCCCAGTGTGCTGACAAACCCTTTACAGAGCCGACCGACCCGGTCAACTTTCTTGCTGATGGATGACAGCTACTTGATGGGAACATTCTCAAATCTTCGTCCTCGTCTTCAGTGTCATCTCCGATGGGTATGGGAACCGATGGTATCGGTATAGTGAGTTTTGGCATGTAGGATCGAGAGACCTGACTTCCAGACGACGCAGCTTCATTGATCTGCTCATGGGGGCTGCATATTCTTTCTTCTTAAAGGGCCGAGAATGGATTTGCCCCCTGCCTGGCTGGTCAGCAACCAGGAAGATGGCATCTTCATAAAAACGGGCGTCAGCATGGAACTTGGTAACTGAACGGTTGAGTGTAACCGAATACCCTGGTATTCATTTGTATCCTTATCTTTGTAGCACTGATGGAGGGTGGATGGTACTACCCCATGATGATGAATCCAAGGTCGGCCCAAAAGCGCCCAATAGGAGGTATCCGCATCAATCACGTCAAACTTCACTCTAGTGAACCAATCTCCCAACTTCAGTGTCAGCCGTATGGTTCCCACCGCTTCTTGGCCCCTTGGATGAAACCCCTGAATGATACAATTTGCAGCCTCAAGATCACGAGGTTGATGTCCAACCTTCCTCAGGGTTCGTAAAGGTAAGAGGTTCACCGCGGAACCTGGATCGACTAGAATACGCTTGACTCCACCTTCAAGGTACAACGGGCGGTTGTGCTCATTGGAATCCAGTAATCAATCCTCTTCTTCAAAGGAAAGGGTATCCACTTCATAAGCGGCTCGTCCCAAAACGTGGATCTCCGCAGCATGAGCCTCGTACAGTTCAGGATTCTGTAAAGCCTTGATGAGGGATTCCCGTATATCCGCATTAAAGCCTCATACACACTGAGGAAAGCCGGGATCCGTCAACAATGAGAGACAACATGATAATCGAAACGGCATGGGTAGAAAGACGGGAGGAGTTAACAAAGGGAAAAGAAGCTCCCGCGACCAAGGTGAAAGAAAACACCTATATCTAAGTTGGTGGGAAATGTAGCAGCAAGAAAGGAGCCCCTACTAGCTAATATCTGCTGGTCACGGGTCGAATTAGAGTACTTCAACTTGGAAGCTGAAATCCTACCTTTTATTTCTGCGCAAATCTGGTAAAAAAGCTCCCTTGCGGCTTTATAAGATTGCTTGAAAATCCGGGCATTTCGCTCCTTCCAAGTATGATATATGGTTGCCGAAAAAGCAAGTTTCGCAATAGAGCTAATGAGACCATGCCCCGGATAATGGTTCATAACCCACTCGGCCTCATCTTGCAAAGGCAAGGGGGGATCCCCTGGCTAGTAGGGTATGAAGCAAGTGCTTCCAAATCTCCTCAACATAAGGGCAACTATCGATAGTTGAAACCTTTTTTCAAGTCCGGTAGGTTCCGACCATTCCCGCTAAAGAAAAAGCCCCATTCCTGACGAAAGTTCACTCAAAAGGTAGGCGGTCAGACCTAGGACATGTGGCATAGCAAAAGCCTTCGCTAAGGGCTTCTTCACGCATCCGCCCATTCGGAAAACCATAATGGTTTTTAGTCGTTATTAAGCGCCCTGTATCAAAAATTCCAGGCCTTCCGGGCTTAGTTCACATGTTCTTGCTTAGTTCGCGGGTATGTGGCAAGCAAGAAAAACGTATTCGCCCTAGTTACGATATCCTTTGCTGATAGTACTACTAGCTCTTGACTTAAGGAGCAGTAAGTAGCTCACCAGGGTGTACGCGTCCCGTAGTCTAACTGGTGCTCATCTTCTATAGCAGTATGGTATATGTAACGTTGTTGGTTCCAGGTTGCTTAGGACTGTCAGGTTGCTAGTCTTTGTCTTTCGATAGTTCCCAACCCCTTTTCTCAAAAAGAAAAAATCCTTCCTTCTATGGGAAATTGTTTAGTAGTATCCGTTGAGTCATTCGCAAAAGCAGCTCTTTCAAAAGCACCCAAATCTGATGAAGGAACTGTGGAATCAGCGGTTTCTTTCATTCGCTGAAAAACAACGCAACGAGAATAGAATGATAATCATCCGATGGATCACATATTACACAGGCATCATCCTAAGAAGCGGAGCCTAGGGCTGCTCTTTCCCTCTCAATCTGAACCGGCTGAATAGGAATTCTTCCCTGAAGCCGAGGCCGAACTAACCTATCCAGTTTATCCCGAAAAACGGATTTCTCACTCTCAGGAGCCCGAAATAACGAATCCGAATGCCTATCTCCAGCCGAATTCGTTTCATATATCGGAAGAAGCAATTTGATAATCATCATACGCTGAATGAGCAGACACGAATCGACCGAGGAAAGAGATGCTTACACACTAGAACACAACCGAACTCTACTTCTATTTTGATTTCCCCTGCCCTCTCAACAGGTCAGTCAATATCAGGAGTGGAAGAAGCAGAGTAGTCCCCTGGTCATCAGTTAGTAGTTTTATAATCCCAGTAGTTGTCCTCTTGCCTAGCGGAGTCAGCCCTTAATGGACAATGATAGGCAGACAAAAGATTGCACATCGCAGTCTAAGTGTGCTTGCTTTGCGCACCGGCACAGCAGAATTGGAATCCGCTGGCTCAGATGAGTGGCTCTTGGCTTACTTCCTTGAGAAGGGCTTTCTGTAATTAAGAAATGAGAATTGTTGACCTGGCCGGATGAAACTGACAATTTCACACTTAGAGATTGAGCTCGTCAGTGATCTTTTCCATGGTTTCTAGAGAAAGCAGCTTTGAACATGACATTCGTACCCATTTGGCAGGCATTACTGTGATCTTGAAGCCCTTGCTAGGAGCTACTCGGTACGGCTCACTACTAAACTAAAGAAGGTTCAGGCATGCTTCGACTTAGCCCTATGATCCGCTAATTCATCTCTGGATCTGGTATTCCGCAAAGGATGTGGATAGGGTCGGTCAGCGAAAGAAGTTTCGAGGGGGCGGTTTGAAATTCAAGATTCCCGCTCCTGGAAATGGGTATTCAACAAAGGACATAGTGGGTTAGGTAACACCTCAAATGAGAGGAAAGATCTATCAAAGCAGAAAGTCGAGAGCGGTTGGCTGTAAAGCCAATGCGTATGCTTTAAAAGTGAGACTTGGAACTAATATAACCCTTATCTGTATTTTATTAATGGGATAGGAATTCGTAGTGGGACGTTCTTTTCATAGATCCTTCGAGCGAGAAAGGTGCAGCGCCTTCCCGGGGCCTTTGACCCTAAAGGTCATCCGGAGCCACTTTAAGGCAGTTTTCCTGCCCATAGATTTGAGGACCAATCCTTCTTTCCACGCTCCCTGAAAAGTTCTTCCGGTTGGTTATTCTTTAGTAATGCATTGGTGCCTGAACCCTTGCAATCCACTTTCATAGGTATACTTTGACGCATCTCTGAACAAGCAAATCTCAATGCTTCTGCTGCTCCCGCCCGCCCCCCGGTCGTTCTTATGGTCTCAATAAGGGTATGCCCTATTGCTGCTTTGGCATTGGCCTCTCCCTCTTAAAATCTCATTTTGATCTTTCTGGTAGGATGACAGGAACATCCAGAAACTGGGAATGAAGATGGCATCCCGATGTAGCTGCTGCCATAGTTCTCTGCGGTCAACAATCGAACACTTTGCGTACACAAACTGATAACACAGCCTCTACCGTGCCATTTTCTTCCGGTAACGATTTGCTCATGAGAGTGCGGAAGGGTGAGCTGAGTTGGTGACTTCCACATTACCCAAATCTTGACAACGCCTTCTCCTTGAACCGCAAGCGCCTTCCTTGACTGACGACCGCCGCTGCCCTGTGTACTTCTCCTTTCAGTCATAATTGCATAGATAGAGCGGATTCACTCTATTGAATAACTAATGCTTGAGTGAAGGGGTAGGTCAGATAACAGAGTAGGTCTCGCCCAGTAGTGCCCACATACGACAGCTCTGCGGGGCTTTGCGGTAAGGTATCAAGTCTCGTCCCAGCCCGATCTCCCGTCGGTCATATCCTCTCCAGCGGTGGATGGAGCTCATCCCAATGGTTGTATAAACTATGTTCCCTTACCCTCGGCTTTTGTGTAAGGCTTTCATTCCGGCTTGGATAGCTAGTTCCCAAGCTTCCCGAGACTATAGAGAATTGGCTGGTTTGGGTTTCAGTAATCAAATAAGGAGTTGAGCAATGATAGTGGCGGGGTTCGTTCTCTTATGAGTTCAGCGAGGCTCTTCAAGACCTAGCGCCCGTCGTGTCATGCAATTCTCTTGCTACCGTGGAGTCTGTCCCCTTTCCTAGGTTTCCCCGGGTACGCCTAAATGGTATCGGGCGCAGCCTAGAGCATTAGAGACAGGCTTCCCCCACCCAAAGATCAAAAGCAAGAATATCCCTAATCGCTAGTGTAATTGTTGTCTCAATTGTGCTATTGATGTGAAGTATGAGTGAATTCTCCTCCGCCCGTCCCGTATAAGCATAGAGTGAGTGGTACCCTACCGGTCACCCTCTTTCTTATTGAAGTGAGCCCCCCTCTTCATGCCTTACGTTCCCACAGTGGGTTTCTGGTGGGATTATGTTCCTTCTGCATTCCCCTCTGGTTGAGGTCCGCACCCTGCTGGGTGAGTCCGCTGTCGGCGCCCTTCCTCTTCTTCCTCTTCTTGATCCTAAGTCCCTTCACGAGAGTTCGTTCCTTTGTCGGCATCTGGTGTTGACCGCGGAACTATACCGTTTCCTGGGACCCTTGGTTTGTGGCAAAACCCAGCTCCGGCCGGAGAAGAAGCAGGGTATCGAGCCGAAGAGCGATTTTGTGTCGTAAGGTGAACGATGTACTTAATCTCACATATATGCTTTATATACCGAAAGATAGAAAAGGTAGTTGCAGCTAGGAGCTCATTTCCCATGTAGTGGTGAAGTTCAAATTGATCTCTTTGTTGCCGAGAAAGAGAAGGATAGGCAAGCCTTTAAGAGTAGGAATAAGGTTTAGGCTTTCCTTGCCTTTTGAAAGAAGAAGGTAGGACAAAAAGACGGGCTTTCCGTTGTTCGAAAATCCCCTGCAGTAGAAGAGGAGGCATGCCATGCCATAGTTTAAGAAGGGGACATAGATCCGGCTCTTCTTCGTGGACTAGTCTTTTGCTTTTCACCTTCTCGGACTGAAGGAGAAAAAGATGTCACCGTAGAACGAAATCCAATAGTTTGGCTGTTGTGCGTACGAAACTTGTCTTCAAGCTTGAAACTTCTTGCCCATCCATCCTATCCTGGCTTTCAACATAGGATTTGCGGCATATGACTCTTACTGTATAAAAGGAAGCATGGAAAGAGCATCCGATTACTGAACCACTATGGGATCGTCGCTTAGTGCATTGATGCCTTTCATAAGGGCTTTGCCTTTGCACTCATAGGCTGTTGGAAGAAGAAAGATCGTAGCTACGGCCGGTTGATGGATGTTTCAACTTTGTTTACCGAATTGAATTGTTGTTGACTTTCGGTCGTGGTACTTTTAGTTGGTCTTCTGTGTACCCGGGGACCAGATCGAATTAGCTCTGGTTCCGCAAAGACAAGAATTAGCTCTGCTAAGGAATCGAAAGCATCCAATCCGCTAAGAGCAGAAAATCACATAAATAAGGCCTTGCTCAGAGAGAGGCAAAGAGAAAGCAAGATAGCTGGCATTTTGACTCAAGAGTGAAAGTGAGATCCATTCGCGCCCAGAGGCAGAGCCATTCAAGCCTTAGATCTTTGCTTGACAGTCGAGTCGGAGTAGCTCTTTTCGAACAAAGAAGAAACTGGCTAAGATTCAATTGACCTATATAGCCACCAGTTCAACTAAAGGAAGTCGCTTACGGGCTTAAGGCAGCTCGGGACTCTGGGGCGAGAAGAAGCTTTTCCCGCATTCCTGTTGATGCAGAGATCAGACGAGAAGGCCCAATATGTAAGAGAAGGAGCTGCTCTAGCTTAAGCTTAAGTCGATCCTATATTAATAGAATAGCCGAACGAATTAGCCATAGAGTACGGTGAAATAGTTTATGATTTCTTGATGGTTGACTGCTATATCTTAATTAGAGAATCGACTGGGAACGAAGACTTTGAGCTCTTCTTCATTTGCGACTGGAATTTGGGTTACCCAGCTCTCAAGGAAGAGGGGTTAAGTGACAAGAACGGGAGGAGAGGTATCAAATGACTCGACCAGCGGGAGAGGAGCGAAGCAGATGCATTACCGGCTAACTATCAATTGATAAATCAATCGAAGGCAGATGCAATATCATAAGAAAAGAAAGATCGGATCGTAGCCGATGTTACAAAAGAAGCGGTTACTGTTGCCGCTGCATCTCTTCTCGTAACCGGTGTTCTTGTTACAGTAAGCGCTGCAATTGAATCCACTCTTGGCCTATCAGCTCTTGTGCACTCATTGGCTGTTCTCGAAGAAGCTGCTGTTGAGGAAGCATCCAATTCCCAGTGGTATCGTATAATAAGAGAGAGGGTCGCTAGGATGAAGGCTAGCCCAGTTTCACCTTCCTTCTACCTACTTCTTTTTTTTTGCGTGTACTTTTCTTTGTCGAGATTGGGTTGGTGTTCAGTGTACCATGAGTACATTTTCGAAAAGAATGCGAGCTGATCCGGAACGGGAGGACGAGACTTTCTCACTTACTTACTATACATAGGCGCACGAGTGCCACTGGCTTTAAAGTCTTTTAAAGAACTGAAACCGCTATTGTAGTTGTACTTCTTGCCGAAAGGATTGAAAGCGATATGTATGGATTTACGAATCAGCGAATGTAGAATAGAATAACTTAATAATCCCTGACTCTGTCTTTGGGCGTCAGCCTATAGTTCTCTCCTCACTAACGGAAGTCTCTTAGTAAGTAGCATCAGCTCTTCCGGGGGGAAAGCCTAAGTCAGGAGTATTCGCGGGCTATCCACAAGCATTAGTTCTCCCCCTGACCTGCCTCCCAACCTCAAGATCAGCGGACGGAAAGTCCTCCCTCTTTGCTTTGCCCCAGCGAAAGAGACTGAAAAAGATCCGTATCCGATTCCTCGGGTCTTGCTGCGTCAGCTACCGTAGATAGGAGGCTTTAGCCTATAAAGCAGCTTAGTAGTCGGAAGGAAGCAAAGATAAGTATGCCCCACATCTATGTCAACAGGATTTAAGTTCAAAGCATCGAAGATGAGTACATGGAAGCACCAATGAAGAAAGTCCAGAGTGCAGATATAACCTTATCGACAGAATACATCTTGCTGGACAGGAAGAAGCATACATAAGCGGCCTCTTTATCTCACCGGTGACATCGGCGAAAGAAAGAAGGCTACCACGGGTAGAGATCGACCCTGGGGCCTCCATCAACGTGATGCCACTGCGGGCCCTAGCCGATCTTGGAATTCATTCCTACGAGCCGGCTAAGTCAGACCAAGGTGACTATTCCGGGATACAATGCCGACTCGCAAAGAGCCATCGGCAAGATTCGTCTCAAGTGCCAAACATGGGATCTGAAGACTGAGGTCACTTCTTACGTGATTGACGGTGACACCTCCTAAACTTCCTGCTTGGATCCACAGCGTGGTACCTTCCACCCTTCATCAATGCTTCAAATACGTTGATGAGAAGGGAGAAACTGGAACCGACAAGAAGCCCTTTTTTTTTAAGGAGTCTAGGCATACTGTACGGATGCGCGTCTTTACAACGACGGCCCAGACAGTGATGGATGACGAAAGCCCGCCAGCGAAAGCCGAAGCACAGGTTCGTAGACCTCTCCGAATCCCAAAGTCGAAAGCTAAGGGATTTACGGTCAACGCTATCTCAAAGAGCATGACCCCGTTGACGAAATCTCTAAACTGGGGCTGGGGGACGTACTTCAACTCTCGGTAAAGATGCCACTTCCTGCATTACAGCAACCTTCTCAGGCAGAGGACCCTAATGGAGCGACATTCGTCCTCTCAATGGAAGGTTTTTTTCCTCATCTTTCACAGGGTAGCCCGGAAGTCTTCTTCTACGCTGGAAAGAATCGTCACCGATGGTGAGATAAGAAAGAGAAAGTACATATGATAATAGAATGAACTACCCGCTGCGGGCTTCCTACTAAGTCCTGGTATAAGAAAGAAAGTAGAGCTAGGCAAGGTCTTCCGTGAGTGAACGAGATGAGGATCGAGGCAGTTCAGTTCCCCCGCTTTCTTCGCGAGTATGTCTGTTGATGGCGCTGTGTCCTATCTGCTCAAGGAAAGCTGTCCAACTCAATGTGTTACGCATCAGCGGCATTTGCTACATAATCCGCATCTGTTGTCAGAATTGCTACTATATAGGAGGAGTTCCAGTCTGCTTAGTATTCTCGGACCCGGGGGTGATTCAATTCACTTCTTCAACTGCTAAGAAGAATAGCTTTTCTTCCCAGATCGGGATTCCTATAATATAATAATAATAATAAATTAAATAAGGCTCAGGACAGCGATGAGGATTAGTGGGCAATTGCCTTATGTTAGGAGGAGATTCATTCCAAAAGAGCAGAGCAGGCAGGGAACTCCCAAAGGAACTCTCAATGGCTAGAAGGGAACTGCTTTTAGGATCTGATACATATTAGGGCGGGTAATCAAAGAGGAAATATGCGAAATATCCTAGGGGGCAGGGCAGGTCAAAGATATTGAAACCCCAGGGAATAGCTTCTCACTTCAACTATATCACTGTCTTGAAAAATAGGTGAGGTATTCATTCTTTCTGCTGGCTAACCAAAGATGCCTAATGCCTACTAGCCTAAGGGACTACTCGTCAGGGACTGATACTGGCTAAAATCAAACTCCAACTCGATCCAAGGTAGAAACTTCCACTTAGACTCCAACTGCAACTGGATCTCCATTAGGAAGGGCTTCTCTGAAGATTGGAGGAAATCCAATTTTGACCGTCAGCCTTTTGCACTTGACCCAACTGGATGACTGGGAACTGACACTCAAAAGGCAACCGCAGCAGAGGAAACTCCCACAGCGACAGCGGCAGTTGCAGTTTTTGAAGCGACGGTTGAAAGCATTCCCTTCAGTCGAAGGAGCTATGTGGGTATTAGATTAGTCCTAGGCTTCCTCCGAGCAGACAGACCCGAACCAGTAAAATAGCGAGCACCGACGAAGACAAATATCAAATCAGGAGCCGGTGCGAGAGTGACAGTCACCGTCAAGCACAAGATTCAAAGCTGGAATCTTCCTACTCTTTTTAGTTGGGACAGAGCATCCGCACTTGTTGATTCTCCTTTCCCACCGCCGGCCAGCTGGCATCTTTCCGGAGAAGGGGCTTGCGAGAAGCCGCAATTCAATTTGTTGAACGGAGTCCCCGCCCATCCCGAAAAGAAGGAGATATCAATTGGACAGCTATTCGATCACGAGTTGGAGATGACGACCGTCACAACATAGGGCAACGTTCTTTATCTCGATCGTGCAGGAATCCCCACCTCTATATAAACTATTTGATCCGCTTCTATGGCTATGGTCGAGAAGCGGTTTGATAGTCTCCTCGCCGTCGACTTTCTCGAGTGAGATCGAGACCTGTATCTAGTCCCGGATCCTTAAGCAGCATCACAGCTAGCAGACCCACTTCCATTCGCAGTTACAATTCCAATGGATCCCACCTAAGCAAGTAGTTGATAGCCGATTGAGAGCAATCCAGTTGCTGTAAAAGAAGTCAGATAACCCTACCCAAAAGTTATGGATAGTTGAGTGGGCCTGAGAAAATGATTCTATCTCCTAGCCGAGAATAGCCGTCATGCAGAATCGGGTGGTCTTTCCATCCCTACAATCGCCGGGAAAAGAAGAGGTATGAAGTTACTCGACTGAAAGGGTCCGAAGGAGCTCGACCAGCGGGAGAGGGGATTGCGTTGGCCTATGCGAACGAATTAGTATGCCTGGCCAGCGGTGAAAGCAGGTCTTATGCCAACCCATCGACAACATTAGTATCTCCGGGCGGAGTTTGGTTCTTTCGATAAGGGTCCGAAGGAGCTGGAGGTAGGAATGAATGGGGATCCCTTATCCCAGGCTTATCTCCCGCTCTTCCCAATGGAAGCAACTTGTTAAACAGAAGGAGAACTTCCTAGCTTCCACAAGATGGCTAGTCGGCAGGGTTTGGTCTCGTATTATCATAAATATCAGGCGCTTGCGGAGCTCAAAAATGCCACTAATTATACGGAGCAGTCTCCGAGTCCCAACGGGACTGGCACGAGAAGATTCCTAATGCACGTTGGGCCTATCGGACTTCCGTTCGCATGTGGCTATCCCTTATTCTCTCGTGTATGGCACTGAGGCAATCCTCCCGTTGCAACTAGAGATCCCTTCTATTCGAACAGCTCTTACCAGTGATATTCAGTTGGATTCACCACAGTTGAAGCCCGTCTGTCTGGCAGAACCTCGAAGCCTTATCAGAACAGTACCTTCAGCACTTAGAGATTTCTCAAGCCGGATGGCCAAGAATGTTGAAAAGCGTGTTCACGAACGCTGGGGATTCTATCTCGTCTCATCGGTCATTGAAGGAAAACTCTCGATAGTTGCATGATAAACAGAAAATGAAACTTAAGACGTTGATGGTTTTCATTGGAAAAAGACTTACAGTGTATCAGCTCCTGAGGACCCTGTTCGGAAATATATTACGCTAGTGAAGCATGAAAGTATAGAGCTGAGCTGCCAAACGCACATTGGGCAGATTCCCATTGTGAGCCAGGAGTGAAGGCGGAGCTGAAACCGGTTCAACCCGCAATGTATATAACCTAGTTTATTCGCTCCTTAACCATAGAACCAAGTACTCGCAACTTACTTATTATTCCCACCCACCCGCCTTATTCTTATTCCTCCTTAAGCTTCCGGCTAGCTGACCTCTTTTCTGACAGGGAAGGCCTTTATATACAAAGGCGCTTGCGTGTCCCTAAAACATTTGACTTTTTCTGCACCGGCCTGACGAGAATAGGGAGTTCGAGTTCGATCTCACCTTCGAATCGATGATCGCGAAGGACAAATCGAAATTCAGTATTTAAACGGTACCCATACCTATATCTCATTGTGTTGAGGTGAGGAACAGGGGGCTTTTGACTAAAAAGAAGGCGGTCTAGTCGAAAGGTGACCTAATCGTAAGCGGGACTGATGACCCGATGGAACTCGTGCAATACCAAGTGCCAAAAGACTCCTAGACCCAGGTGGGTTGTTTGACGCCAGAACTGTCATTACGTCTTTAAGGTGCCAGTCCGTTGGCCCTAGAGAATCAGGGGTGGTCGCAACTCAAGAGCAAGAGCAATTCGAGCCAACCTCTACTGAGGAGCCGTGCGATGTCCTGAGACGGGAAAACGTCTAGCAAAGCTAGCTGCGTGCCTGTACCGGAGAGACGCAGGAATGCTTCATCCACGATTCGTGTTATAAATTGGAACACTTCACGAGACGAACGGCACTTCTCCGATGACTGTAGTTGTCGAGCTTGAGGGTCCCAGTTTCGGTCGCAAAGAATCCAGTGTGAAGGAACGGGAGGAAAGTGCGAAGCGGAATCTTGTCAACCAACCCCATGAAGATAGCCGACTTTAGATTATATCTAACGGATAGGATAGACCAAACCGGATTAATAGTAATTCGAGGAAGCGTCCCAGATATCTTTGCCTCTAAGGTAACGCATATTCATCCAATCAACCCTCTCGCACTGTTCTGAGTGAGATTGACCAGTTGATCGATCTCTGAATAGTGTTCAGAGGTTGGGGGTAGAGAAAGGAATGAATATCTTGAGATCGGGAAAGGAAGTGACCTCGAAGGGAAGAAACCCTGCTCCCTCCGAACCCCATCCCTATGACTCAACATCTGTAGCGGCATCGAGGCGTAGCGAGACAATGAGTTCTATTCCGCCAACCTTCTCATACAAGTTCTTGTTCTACACCAGGCCATAGCACTAAACATCCCTCGCCTACTCCTTCCTAGCGAGACCTCCATCTTTTGCACCTGCTAAGCAAGATAATGAATGTTCCACTGCAAAGGAATCTCTATCTCCATTTCTTTGTTCCCATGTCTATCCAGCTGACTTCCCATATCTAGATCCATGGGATGCAATGAGCCAAACCCAAGTCTTTATTCCCCATCTCCTGGGTCCTCGGAGGCAAAACAAAGAAGAAAATTGGGCCGGCCCAACTGATAGCTATCAATTCTTCCCCATGACCAGCTAACCCGCTAAGGGACGGAGGTGACCCCATATCTGGATATCCAAGCGGGTAAGAACCACCATCTTCTCTCTTTCCATTCCCATCGGGAGTACAAAAACAATATATTTCCTGGTCTCCCGAACCAGCTCTGAGGAACCAATCTATTTCGTCCCTAGCCATCCGACTATCCATATCAAGTTCCATTGCTATTCATCTCTCCCCCCAACCCACCTATTTATGCATCTACTTGGCACCAGGTCCATCGAATCTCATTGAAACAGCAGGTAGGGCTCGTAGCTACCCTATAAGATAATAGTTTGATTCTTCCTCCCTATCCCTATAGTCTTCATTATAGTTTCAACCCCTATCTATAACATTAATCATCCAAACCTCACTTCACTGCCCTAGCAGTCAATGCTTTCTTTCGCCTCACTGCCTGGCTGCTCTGAAGCTTGGCTGCCTTCACTACTTGCTGAAAGCGTCATCGACTCCATCCGTTCGGGATTCCAAGACTGAAGGAGAATTGCTTGTGAACGAGATGAGAACAGAGCTGCTCTTCGGTTAAGATTAGTAGTGAAGTTCAAATCAATCAATTTCATGCTTCATCTTTCTTTCCATACCGAAATCACACTTGTGAACTCTATTTGCGTAGTTGGGATGAGTCTTCCTCCTTCAAAGAGAGGATTCGGAACCCTGCGGAAGCAGAAGCAGAGCTCGCATAAGGCGCTTGCGATTACCAGTCCCATGTACAGTTTCCCCCGTAGCAGATCAAGACCGAGTAGCAGCAATCGCTAATTCAATTGCATCATCGCATGAATGACTGATTCAATGATAGCGGGATCAATAGGCCCGGGAAAGCAGACTCATTCGTGGTCTAACTGGCTTTAGGCCATTATCGACTTGATCAATTATTAGTAGGGTTCGGCCATTTAGTCTCATCAAAATCCACTCCCACTTATTCTTTTTTGTTGTGGCATAGGTGGGCGGAAGGTTGAAGTCAGGTTCCTCCCAGAGACAAATGGAGTTGGGGAATGATTTCCGAGTTCCTAGTGGGTGACCTTGCTCTAAAACCCCTGACTCTATTGATGCTAGCGGCACCAAGAAAGGAATGCCTCTCTTTTCTCCGCCCTTCAATTCCCATTCCAATTCCTCTTTCTTAGTGTTCTTTCCACTTCAACATCCACTTCGTTAGCTAACTAAGTTGTTGATCCTCGCCCATCTTTGGCTGCCTGTGAGGAGGTTTATGTTGGACCTATGCGATCTCGTTACAACGTTCTTTTTTTTACAGTTTGGTTCAAACTTCAATCTTGAAGCATGGGCGGTGGTCGGATGAACAGAATGTCCGAGTAAGGAGAACTAGCCAAGCTTCTGAACAAGCGAAGGAATTGCAGCCTAACCATCTGTGAGATCGGAGACTTCGAGAGGCTCCCCAGTCCTCTTTAACGCCACTCTTTCCGAGTCTCGTTTGATGAAATTCAGTTTACGATTCTGTTAGTGAGAAGCTCCGTTCCGTTCCCGACAAGCGGGCAAGAGAACTAGGGTTGGTGTGGCTAGCCCTAAAAGCAGGCAACCAAGAGAGGAAGGCCAGTGAATAAATCAAGTAGAAGTGCAGTTCCTAAATCAAGTACTGTTCTTGAAGTATCAGAGCTGAGCTGAGCAGTAGCATCGGAGCTAGTTTGGCAAGAGATGAGCTCGAGCTTCATCATTATCTGAGTCGAGCGAGAGCTTCTTTCTTCTTCTCGAGTGAAGTAGCTTACTATTGCTCTGCGCGCTAGGGCCTAGAAGACTATGCTTAGTGCGCGCTAGCCTCTATGTATGTCTTTGCTTCGTGCTAATGCCCTTTTGTTTGCGCTGTGTGCTCTGCGCGTTCTAGCTAGCAAGCAAGCAAGCACAGCAAAGCTGCATGAGTCTTTCGCGCTAATGCCATCAGGGGGAGGGATTGATAGATTCACTGATAAGCCATCCCATCTCGAATGAAATGTCGAAGGGAGAACGAATGGGACTGAGGGGTGCCCCGCTTTGATGTATGATAAACTAGACTTGCTATTCTTTTCCTCCCCTCTCTCCGAGAGGATCCGGTGAGACATGAGAGGACAGAGAGAACGGTTCAAATTGTCACTTCCTACGGGACTGAATGTCTTATCGTAGTCAATACCATGAAGTTGGGTGATTTGGCCACTAATCTGGCCTTGAGGCGTGATACTCTTTCAAGTAGCTTGGTTTGAAAAGCCATTTTCTACCAAGGACATTCGATTCGGATAGGCAGTGTCCAGGTCGAGTTGCCATCTCTCTTGGTCTGCCCTGTGCTAGCTGAGGCAGGGAGCTAGTCAAGGCATTTATCCGCCAGTGAAGTAGATCTCGAACAACCAATGCAACCAATCCCGAAAGAAAGGCAATCAGAAGTTCGAGCGAGTGTTTTGGCTTCTGTCTGTTAAGGCCTTTCTGAGCAGCTCCGCACCTTGTCCTAAACTGCCAAGTAGCCTTTTGCCCCTCATCCTGGACGGGTGAGTATCTAAAGCCCCTATTTTGCTCACATTACCGTCTGTATTCTTTCTCCTTATAATAGGACTGCACTATTCCAAAGCTTACGTAAACCAATATCTAATAAGCTCCGCTCCCGGGTATAAGTACGGGCAAGTCACTTATAGACTCAGTTGCAAGCAGCGGCTCATCAAACCTTTCTGTTTCGGTTACAGCTCAAGCGGTCACCAGTAAGGTACTCAAGCAAGCTTTCCTCCTGAAGACACAGTTTCGGGTGAGCTAGCAAAGTCCGCAGTTAACCGGAAAGCAGTTTAGTCTTCTCAAGTCGCAACTTTTAGTAAGGCCAGTTACGGGAAGCAGGCCATGGAGAAAGAAAGGAATCGATCGTCCAACGCTATGTTAACAAATACGTGAAAGGCCTTATTATTCAATACACTTCCACGCCTTCCGGTTTCGAAGAGACGAGCAATGATTGCTTGACGATCTTCACTGCATGAGACTAGACTTGACTCAAGCTTCATACGAAAGCATTTACGGAACTAAAGCCGTTGAGCCAAGTCAAGCGATTTTCTTCGAATAAAGCTTTAAGAGAGAAGGTTGTCCCATGCTTTGAAGATGGTGAACCTTTAGTCCCCCTCCTACCTCCCCATATGTATGAGTGGTGAGTGGTTGCTGGCAGGAAGTTTTTGATTCGACTGGTATGGTTATGTCTATCACTGATCTCTATGCGTGGCCCTTAAAAGTGGAGCCTTCGTAACTTGACTCCACAGGGGATTTGGTCTGTTTTGTTTGAACGCTCGTTTCGTCAGACCCCGAGTGTCGACGCGTCGAATGTGGTCGTTCAAAACGGAGTACTTAACCTCAAACTCCCCCGCCGGTAAAGTGCCTAAAGACCCTGCAATCTTCATTTTGATTTACCTTAATGATGCTATAAATCCGGTTTTACCGGCGACTCTGTTCAACGTCGAGAGATTTTCGAATTTCAATTTCGCAAAAGCGGGGTGCGCCTGCTCTTCTTTTCCCCGCGGGATCAAATGGTAGACCGATCAGCCGATAAACCACGCGGTTCGAATCCGCCAGGCCGGCAAACTCGGTGAGTGAGGAAAGAGATCTCGATTATTTCTACTTTCTTATCCCATCCACCGCCCACGTTGGGACTTCTATTTCTTCCTTTTCTTGCATCATTCAGAGCGCCGCATGACCTAGTGGTGCGGCTTGTCTTCTTCTACCTCAGTGGTGTACATCATGTGCTCATCCATGAGGGAATTCGTCTCGCGCAGGATAGGCTCATTGTCCACGAACCACCGGAACAGAGATGGAATAGTTCCCGCCCGTAGCGAGAAAATCTTTCGGAATCTTATGTCACCCAGCATAGAGTGAAGCCAGGAAAGGAATTGGTTACTACAGACAGACCAGATTCAATAGCACCGGTAACACCTCCAAGACCAAGAGCAGCGGAGAAGATAACTCTAACAACGGGCCCATCTCGAGTTCGTCACTATATTCTCATGTCCCCGCCAGCTATTGGGATTGGTAATTCTCTCTTTTTTTTCTAAGCCTAAGGCTTTCCCTGATGTTTTCGTTCCGCAACTATTATTTATTTGACTTTCTTTCACTCGAGTGACTTAACGTTACTTTATTGTCAGTCCATGGTATCCATTAGGATACATCCAGTTCCTTTTTGAATCCGGCCTTTTCCTTTTCTTTTGTTCTAAGGAGGAAAGCCAGGGCAAAAGCATATGATCGGCTTGAGTGGGATTTCCTCCATGCTAGGCCGGTTTGGTTTTTCACAACGATTCATCAACATGATTAATGCTCTTACCTCAATTTGCCGGTTTTCTGTGCTGTTCAATGGTGTCATTTCAGGTTTCTTCAAGTCATCAAGGCGCTATTAAAGCGGGTGATCCTCTGGCTCCATCTCTCTTCATCATTGCTGAAGAAGCTCTTAGCGGAGGCCTATCCAAAGCATTTTGTGAAAGGAGAATTGGATACTACAAAGTTCCGAGAGGGTGCCCGCAGGTCACACATTTACTATTTGCAAATGACACCTTAATTTGAACCAACTCGTTCTGTTCGGAATCTCATAAGCTTCATCAAGCTCTACGATACGGGTCAACTTGTTAATGCATCAAAGAGCTGCTTCCTTGTTCACCACAAAGCACCGACCTCTCTTCAATCTTCTATTCAGTCACTAACGGGTTTCCAGCAAAAGTCTTTCCCACTAAAATACCTGGATTTTCATTCTTTGATAGAGATTCCAGAAGACAGTAAGTCACTCGACTTGAGGCTCTCCCTGTGGTATTTGCTGGTGAGCTTCATCAGCTCTAACTGATCTCTTTCCTTCTTGCAGTGCTTGTCAGAGGCTATACTGCCCAGACTCTCGGGAGACCGGTAGAGCCTGAGGATACTGCTAGAGCGCCTCCTCCGGCCCCACCTGTTCCAGGGCCTGTTGAAGAAGAGGTCACTCCCGGGGCCTGTATTGGAGTTCAGGGTTATCATCAGAGAAAGGCCGTCAATCAGACTTATAGAAACTACTCCAGAAGTGACTCCGAGTGGGGAGGATGAGACTGATCTGCTGCCGCTGATAGAGCGGGCCAAGAAGAGACAGCTTGAGATACGAGCTGCAGCTGCTGAGGCTCCGGTTGCTGAGGTCTTCCCTTGCCTCCTTCTTCTCCTCAACCAAGCGGCCAGGGTACTACGGCAGAGGGTTCAGGTATCATCAATCTCCCTCTAGGGTACGATTGTTCATGTGTGCTTGATGCTTCTAACGATGATATCTTTTAAGTGAAAACGGTTAAACTGTCTGGCTCCTCCTTAGATGCCACTGCTCAACAGGCTACGGTTCCTTCGTCACTTCCTTCGGGTGGCACTATTGGCACAGACATTGAAATGGCCGCGGTGGAACCAGACGCATCTGAAGCTGAACGCTTGATCAATCCCCCACTCTCTCAATATGTGGGTATACTCATATGAGTTTCAATTTGCATGATTATACTCGACACTATGTTTTTGACATGGATATCCTTGTCAGAGAGAACAGCAACTCCGGGAAGCAGCAGAGAGGCAAGAAGCCATTGAAGCCCAGGAAGAGGCGGCCGGGGAAGATGACAGCCAAGAAAGTGATGGTTGTGAGATTATCAAGGTGGTGAGAGTTCCCAAAAGGAAAAGAATGGCAGACCCCTGCAGGAAGGATGACTCGATCCCTACAAGACACCTAGACCTTCGAAGAAGAAAAGTGGCAGGAGCAAACAATCTGCTAAGCCTAAGAAAGCATCAGTCTCCCCTGAGGACGTTATAGCCCCAATAGCCTCTCCTTTTCAGTCGAGTGATTTCATACCTCTCCAACCAGTCGAGTTACTACGTTCCTGGAGCATAAAAAATTCCAATTCCATAAGCGGATCCTCTACTAGCATATAACGTAGTTGACCGAGGAATTCGAAAAAGATTCATAGCCCAACCCAGTGGTTTCTGTTAGTTGAAGACCCCTTCAAAAAGCTATGAGGTTAGGATTGAGACGGACCGGGTCTTTCTCTTTTTTTTGGAGTGAAAACAGTAATTGAAATGACTCATTTCACGGATAATGCTTACCGAGGCGCGGAGCGACTGTAGCATGACTACTACCAGAAGAGTGAAGCCTTATTCAGTTCTTTCTATTTCTCCCTTATTCGGATAAAATCAGAGCTATTGAGAAAGCACAGGAACGTAAGCCAACTCCATTCCCAACTCTCATTAGCGAAGCTAGAATAGCAATCTTTCTATCAATGACTTTCCTTGCCATCTTGATTGCTGCACCGCTCCGTGGGCTTTCTTTCCTATTGGAATAGGAAAAGAATTGAACCCTCACTCATCCCTTCTCCCCTTTCTCCAACTGCGCTTACACTGACAGTGGCAAGAGCTTCTTCTTTGTTCACAGCTTCTTCAACTTGAGTAGATTCGATTCCGAACCCTTTGAGTCACTTCACTTCGTTGCCTTCCCTTTCTCTCTTTCCAAGAGCTCAATCGATGGCACTTAGCATCCTTCCAAACTAAAGAATTGACTTACCTTGCGCCGGTAGATTGAATACCAGGCTATCTTATGGCAGCGAATGCCGGGTAGTTGAATAGAGGTATACGTATGTATACTCTCAACGGGAATTTTTCCGTGGGGAATACATGCCAATCTCACCCCCCGGTACCCCCTCTTGTTTTAATCCCCAGTTCAAGCTCTCTTCTAGGCGCGGAGGTACATACATCCATACGAGTGACAATGGTTCACATCACAGCCCGAGGGCTAAGTGAAAGCTTTCTATCTTAGTCTCTACGGTGATATAGACTCTACTTAGTTTAGTGTAAGAGCTAAAGGAAAAGAGCTATGATTTATACCAGTATTCGTATTGGAAGAGTGACTGATTAACGCTACTAGAGAGTGGACTATGAAAGATGAAAGATTTGCGGTAACTCTTACTTAAAGAAATTCCATAATTAACAAAGATTATATAGATGCGGAGAATCTACTTAAGATGTTAGAAAGACTATTGGGAGAACTTGAATATAGAGGATCTTGCCTATTTAGATATCTTTAATCAAGCTGCAGTTCGAAAGTTGTTCGGGCAAAGAGAAGGCGAAGGATAGGTATGTCGGCAAGTACCTGAGTGTGCGACGTGAACCAAATCATTTAAGCGTCCACGTATCGGCTTCGATTCTGGCAGAAGCGGCTTAACAGCCTCCACCAATGCTTGTCAAAGGGATGTCATTATCTTGATTCCACGCGGTTTAGGCTTAGCCTATATTAGATGGCGTCGAACAAACGGCATGGGTCGACCTGGAAGAGAGGGAGACCTGGTTAAAGGTTTTTCCTCTCTAAGACAGAGGAAGAACCTATTTCACCAAGTAGTGCTAATTTCTCCCGAATGAGAAACCGGCGCTGCTGGATGCTTCTGATCAATAGAACAGGAAGAGGAGTCAGCCAAAAAGAAAGACCACCAAGATACGCATAGTGATTCGATCTTTTGATCACCCATTTTGGGGGGCTTCCGCCTTACACACGGAAGATTGGATTGCCTGAATCACGAGTCAACTATACTGTGTTACGATCACCTCATCTTGAGAAAAAGTCCAGAGAACAATTTGAAATGGAAAGAAAGATGGTCATAAAAACAGAAAGGCATGAATTGCGCAAGATCGGTTACCGTGCGACTCGGAGGACATAAGACTGATTGGTCAAGCCAAAAAGATTGCCGGCAGAATGCTCCTACCCCACCATGCCTGGCCCTTTACCTTACCTTAAGAATAAATGGGGGGGGTATGAAGCGTGAGAAACAATGCAATCAGTGTATGATACAACAGGTAACCTTAAGGAGTGGCGGCAAAGCTCTTGATTGATCAACGCGAGTGAACTGTGCTTAGACGCTTCGTAAAACCGCACCGATCTACGAGAGGATGGATGAGTAGGCTTCCCCTTTCGATTCACGGAATGTGATCTGGGACACGATGGGGTTTGCGTGCCTCGGTAGGAAAGAGATCACCGGAGTATAGCACAAGATCGCCTTTTTTTTCTTGCTGCCATGGGGTCGACCTGTAAACAAGGTAAACCCAATGGGTGACGGGAGGGTACCACATTGACATTGGGCAGAAGACGATCCAAAAAGCGAAGGCTCACCCAGCTGAAGGAAGGACTTTTTCTATGAAGGCAGAACTTGAAAGAACAGTAGGCTTTTGCTTGAACAATGAAGTTCAAGGGGCATAGCGCTTGCTATAGGAATGCTTACCGAGAGAGGTTCGGAGATGGGACAAAAACCACATCAGGCAGAGAAAGTGCCCTATCCTGTATGTAGCTAAGAGGGGATTCCTTCAAACTAGGGGCCCGCTTTCTATCAACACCACTATACGAAATCGAATTCCTAGCAACCTTGCCCCTCCCTTCTATTGAGACGTCAGTCCTTGACGGTCTAGAGCATTGTTTTTCTTCTTGCCCAAGGCTCACTGAACTACAGGGCCGGGTCTGAACTCCGACTTTCCCCTCTAGCCAAGTCAAGCTGCTCTATATCCAATTCCTTACTGCTAAGGATAAGGAAGAGGGCAAGTCATCAATCATAAACTCTGACTTTGACTTACTCACCTAAGACTAATTTAGACGCTAAGACCCTTATAGTCAGCTGAATACCGCATTTACTAGCTTCAATGAGACCATTATAGCGTGATTATACCGGCCTTTAAACGCGTTCTAGTCGATTTTCCGTTAGCTAAGGATAAATGTCGACAGGTATATCCCAGGTTTGACTTCTACAAACAAATAAGATGGAACACACACAATGGAAAAAAAAACTTGGTACGATTTTTTTTCTACGTGAAATTGAGAACTTGCAAATCTTTTCTCTATGCTTCCACTCAAGTTCTTCACTCTATTTCCTAGTTCCAACTTCCCTGGTATCGGACTAGGACTGATGCCATTCCACTAATCAGTAATCCGTAGTTTCTCTCAGTTCTTTTCTTTGTGGGCAAGGAGACTCTTTTCGGGACTGATCCTTTAGGCTCCTTCCGTTAAAGAAGGAGCGGTCACTTTGGTGGTTGCAGTGAACCAACAATCGCGGGTCTCGATCCTAAACCCCCTCGCTTCTCGGTCTAGCTAATGGTACCGGCCTTCTTTCTTTCCTTTATCGGTGCTTTCGAGCCGGTAAGATGGTCTCTGCCCTAAAGCCTAAAGAGGTTCTTCTAAACCAAAGATAGCAGTTCCTCGTGCTGCCATGCCCGAGTTCTTATCGGGTGCCTTCCTTCTTTTTTTTATCTGAGTTAGCCATCGAGGGTCTGAGCTGCTCCAGACTTCGGTAAAGGAAAGAGTGAGACCCCTGGCTTACCAATACGTATATATAATAGTAGAGGCTTTGGCGACTGATCCTGTTTAGAATAGAACTAGAGGGGAACGTGTCACATTAGAGGCGAACGATGCGCTTCGCCAGAAGCGACTAGTCGCCTTCCTCTCCCTATGGTCGAGCTCCTTCGGACCCTCTCCCTATGGTCGAGCTCCTTCGGACCCTTTCAGTCGAGTCATTTGATACCTCTCCTTTTCAGTCATTTCATACCTCTCCTTCCCGAGTGCATCGAACCTGACCTTTTCACGCAAAGAAGTTCCCCTTTTTATATACCGAGCGAGACCAAGCCAGACGGAGAGTCAGCCCTTCCCATTCGGAGCGTGTCAAGTTGAAGAAGCAGCTTCATTCTTCTTTTGCTGGTTTACATTCTGAAGGTGGAAAGACCTTCAGACTACAACACGACTAAAATCAAAGGTGGTACGCTCTCTCTGCTCGCGACTAGAATATAAGATCCACTAACGGTAAGCTCTCCATCCGCAATGCCTATAAGATAAGCTATCAATCAGTAGGCTTGCGCTGTTCACTTGGTTAATAAGGGAGGGGCAGTTCGGTTCAATAGGAGCCCTACTTCCTTCAGTCACAAGCAAATGAGTCCCCGCCCCCCGACGGAGACAGAGACGTCCGTTAGATCCACGGCTTGCCCTCTTCGATGGTGAATTAGATAAATGGTCGGGACTCCTTAACAGCCCTATGGCCTTTCGTTGGATTAGATATTTCTTGGATGGATGGTGCCGGCTCGCTAGTTTCGGCTTGGCTTGTTAGACTAAGCAATGAAACGAGAAAACGTTATACAAGCCCGATTTGAGCGCTTAGAACGCACGTTGAGCTGCTTATAAGCACCTATAAAAGAACTAAACTCATCTTTCTCATTAGTGACGGCAGGTTTCTGATGGCACTGTAAGAAGCAAGGAGGGAGATGTATGTGGGAGTTAGGTTAGGATCGACCTCGCACCATTGACGACGCTATGCCTCGCTCTTCTATCAAGTGAAGAGCTCGCCTCCGCTTCACTGGAAGGCTACCAAAGGGATAGAACCTGTTAAAATAAACGAAAACGAAAAAGTGCTCTTTCTCATTTCACGATTGGCTTTGTGTGAAGTAAGACCTCCCTACCGTCACCAAGCACACCCACGGCCTTCTTTGAAAAGGATGATTCTTTCTTCAAAAAGCATTCCTCGCTCACTCGGACAACCCAACCCGGCGCTCACTGAGCTTCGCCGCCGAAGGGCAATGGAGGGAGACCAGTCACCAACAGCTTTTGAGCCGGGCCGATGAAACACTTCGTTTTTAAGCTTCAAAATCATGCCCGTAGCGGCGATGCGTTTGCTTCTGATTGCTCGAGTTGGAAGACCTACAAGGAGCTCGGTTGTACCATAAAAAAGAAGAATCGACCGGATGAAAAATCTTTCGTCGGATGAGCGCTTTAGAAAGAGGTTCATCAAAAGGCTTTGGTGCGGTTTTCATACCTAGTGAGGCCAGGAAAAGATACTCATAAGCTCTATTCTCCGAGGATCCCATTCCATGGTTAATTGTACTGAAAGCGAGAGCCCAAGAGCGACGAAATTAGATTAGGAATCTTTCTAAAAGAAGTGGGGTTCTAGTCCTGCATTTGATGCCGATCATAGCACGTCACGCTACTAGACAGCGGATCTATAAATTATATCTCAATCAAAGTGGGAAACCTTCCTCTAGTAGTGTGTCAACTGCCGTGTCTATCCGAACGGAACCCTCTTGTGCATGGATCGCTGCTAGGGGCACTCTTTGAAGAAAGGTACAACGTCTCGCTCGGCTTTGCCCCGTTCCCTTTTCGGAAGCTTCAGAGACCATGTGAACGAAAGATGAAGAAGTGGGAAAAAAGCCCTTTCTAGAGGTTGTCCATCTACGAATTAGTGATCCAACTGGGCATCTTACGTATGAATTCGTGCTCCAAGTATGGGCTCTTGCCCTGTCTCCATAAAGGAAGAAGAAGCCAAGGCTAACTCATTTAGTAGTGAAATATTTCCATTCTGCCTGAACCATGCCCACCCCGTAAAAACGATTCTCCAACTGATGATTTTTCAGTTTCGGATGTTCAGGCTTAGGCTTCCATTTTTGTTCTAGGTTGAATTTCTCCGCCGGGGCGCTCAGTTCTTCCTTCCTGTTCCCAGATCAGAGAATGCGCAAGCTGATGCTCTATCTCGCCGCTGATAAGTTCAGAAAAAAGGTTTTGTTTTAATAGAAACTGATCGATAATGAATCACCGAAGCCAATATTGCCTATTTCAGAGGAGGAGCTGTGCTGGATGGATCCTCTTCTTTCTTATATTCAGGATGGAACACTCCCTACAGAGAAAATCGAAGCTCGGAAACTGGTCAGGCGATCTGCCGACTTCATTCTTACCGAACAAGGAAAGAAGAGCTCTATAAACGAGATTTTCTTACACCTCATCTTTGATGTTTAAGGCCTACCGAAGCTAATTAGATTAATAAAAAAAAGATCGTTTCAGGGGCTAAGAAATATGTTCAAAAATGTTCAGCGTGTCAAAGGTAAACAATCTTTCTCGACAACCAGCTAGTATAGTACTTTCACTCCTATTATGGAACCTTTACCTTTTTCCCAATGGGGAATTTATATATTAGGATTAGGTAAGTTTCCACCCGAGTCGTCAGAAGTGGATTTTGGTCGCAGTAGATTATTTGACTAAATGGGCTGAGGTGAAACCATTAAGATTAAGGTATATTACTGCTCAAAAAATGATATCCTTTGCCTGGGAAAGATTGTCTGTCGATACGGGCTGCCAAATGCGATCATTACAGACAATGGGAAAAAATTGGATTTTGACGAGTTTCGACATTTTTTTCGAGGAAATGGAATTGATCATCGACTTCTTTCTGTACACTACCCGACAGCTAAAGAAGTGACTAATATAACTCTCCTGAGAACCCTGGAAAGAATAATGGTTGGGAGACTTAGGTCGAAGAACTTCCTGGAGCGGTCTGGTACTGATGTTGTTCCTGTACCTGTTGCAGAACTTCGATATCCCATTTCAAGGAATCCCTAACACCGACAACTGGGTGAGCTCCTGGGCAAAGGTTGAGGTTGAACAAAAAGACGTGGTTTTCATACAATTGAAAGTGGTAAGAAACTGTGCGCCATTATATAAGTTCTTTCTGGTTTGAAAAAGTGCCGAGTTTTTATCAACCCGTCCTCGTTCATCTTCAAGCAGTTGGAGCCCCTACTTCTTCTTCACTAGTTGGGGACTTGGGCCGACCAACTTCTCTTCTTAAGCAGCCAAGGAGGAAGCATGGAACTCTTCAAACCTTATCCTATAGTACAGTAAGAGAAGCAGCTTTGTCGTACCACTATGAATGTAGTAACTTCCTCTCCCTATGGTCGAGTGATTTTATACCTCTCCCGCTCTTGTGTCCACGGGTACTGATGTAGCTCATGTTGCTAAGGAATTGATTGTGTCCACTACTTCTTCTTTGTGTGCAAGCCAGTCCAGTCGGTCAGTCTCCGTGGTTCAGCCAGTCGGGGAGGAAAAAGATCCAACAACGCTTCCGCCCCTGCAGGTATATCCCCTTGAAGAAGGTTTTGTTAAGCAAGTATACACCAGAAACTTGATCGAAGGGAATCAATCCCCAAAATGTACCAGCTGAGACACCGAAGGCACATTTCAGTGGATTCATCTTCATCTTATTTGCTCGACACCTCTCGAAGACCCGATCCAGTACTGCAATGTGTGTGATTCTCCCCTTTGCCTGACTTCACCACTATATCGTCGACGCTAACGCGCCTCGATCTCTTTGTGCATCATGTCTTGGAATATGGTGGTCATGGCTCGCTGATATGTAGCACCCGCCTTCTTTAACCCAGGCATCACTTTGTTATATAAGTTCCCCTTGGGCGTTCGGAACGCAGTCTTCTTGGCATCCTCGGGAGCCATCCAACTCTTGTTATACCCACTATAGCAATCTATAAATTCACACTTTTCGAACCCAGCTGTGTTGTCGATGAGTAAGTATATCCATTTTCGGCAGAGGGAAGTCATCCTTTTGGCAGGCCTTGTTGAGGTCTCGGTAGTCAACGCAGATCCTGATCTGGCTATTTTTCTTTTTGACTGGAACGTACCAGCCAGGTAGCGTACTGTAACTCCGCAAGTCCACGTTGATCAACTTGTCCACTTCTCGCACAATTGTGTCTACAACCATCGGGTGGTACTTCCTCGGGGGCTGCTTTACAGGTGTCTGATCCCTAACGTTCAAGCAGTGAACGGCCACGGTAGTCGGCAACCTGGTCACCCCCTCCATCCGGAGAACTAACGTTCCCTAAATTTTTCCTTTTCTGCTTCTTCAGATCCTCACTGAAAACCAACTCAATCGTAACTTGATTGCGTGAAGTAGAGTAGAGTTAAGCCCCTTTGTAACTTAAGCTTAAGGAAGCAGGTCAGATCAGCCCGCCGCTTATTTATCTCGTAGTTCCACTTTCAGATCATGGAGCAAGACCAAAAGGAGTGATTAGGGTTAGGAAGCGAGAGGAAGAGTGAAGGTCGACAGGCAAAGAATGGCTTGAGTGAAAGCTGGAGTGGCACAAGACAGATTGAAAGCAAAGGGAAGGGTGACTGTCCTTCCTAACTTTCCGAGAGCCTTCCTGACTGGCATTTAAACTGGGCTTGACTAAAGGGGGTTGTCTGGTTCTGATCCTCATTGTACTCGTCTCAAGCTATTAAACAGGCAAAAAGGGAACGTTAGTTCTCCTGAATCATTTTGAGCTCAGACCGGCATATATTTGTAAAAAGAAGAACTGGATTGACCAGACAGCTCAACCGTTGACCAGCCAACCGGCAAATACATTTATAAGGAAAGACCAAGCTGGTGTGCCACACCTCCAACTCCAACTACTACAGGAAAGACGTAAACGCCTCCCTCTCATGAATCAATTTGATGGACCTTAGCGGCCTTCCTCTTTTGGAAGTTGGAACTCCCGCCAACCGGTGACTCTGGTTTACCATTATTTTGATTTCCCGTTACCCTATTATTTGATTAGTGATTAGCTACTACTTCACCCTCTAATTAGTATGTTGTTACTATTCCGTATTCGTATTCCTGAATTGGTATTCCTGAATTCGTATTATGTTGGTACTTTTGCCAATGCTATTGAGTATTCTGCTTATTCCGCGATTGCTTTTTCTTATTCATGTGCATGTGTTATCCCTACCATCAAACAAAGTAGAAATCCTAAAAAACTGCCCATTCTGAACGAACTTATGTCGCAGAAACCGAAGGCGTCTTTTTCTTTTTTTAAGATTTCGGCCCGGAAGAACAGGTACATTATTACAGCAACGGAAGAAAGGGGGCCCGTCCTTTGCGGGAAAATTCTGCCGGCGAGGGGATGATTGTGCGGTTTGGATGTCCCCAGGAGCAACCAAGCGATCGAGGTACGCATTTCCTCAGTTCAACATCTAACATCATCATTCATTCTTACTCATAAGAACCCAACTTTATTACATTACCAAAAAGAGAAAACGGACAGGCTGAGTCCACTAATCCCTTAATCAAATGTTAGCCAAATCCTTTGAGGTAAATGCTTAGTTGCTGGCGGAACGGTCTTATGGGCATTCAGAACAACAACTAAGACAAGGACAGACTCCATTCCGAATGGTGTATGGCACTGAGGCAATCATCCGTCATTCATAGTTCCGGCTGGCTTTACACCGCCTCTATAGTCAGTTCGTTGTTGAGGGTTCGATTCTTTGTGTAGTCTGCATAACCAAAGAAGTAAGCTTCGAGGTCCGCTCCCCAGTCTGCTAGGTAACTAGTCCCTTGTCAGCTAGCCCTTCTCTTCTTCTTTCTTCTCTTGTTAGTATTTGGAGCAGGAACCAGAACCAGAATACATATAACATATAACATAGTAGAAACCGGACCGGAACAACAACAGCAACCGTAAACTATAAAAAGCACGCAATCGAAGGCAACATAGGACCGGTACACAAGCAATCATCATAGGGTTCCTAACCTCGTGTTACCAGTATTGAGTATTTATAGAACAGTAAAAAGGAATGACTAGTGGAACGAAGGGAACTCGCATATTTTTCTGCATTTGGACTCCAGCCAGAGTTTCGAGTCAAGTTCGCCGATGTCGAGTTTATTGATCTCTGTGATCTGGCGACTAGGGGACCCGGTACGAGAGAACCATCAAGGTACGTCCGGAATGCTTCATCTATCGGCACATACTATCAGCAGTGTTTTAGCGCCGATTCCTGCGTTGCTGAAGTCATTGCCAAGAAGCCGATGACCATCCCTGAGCTGCGACGACCAGGGTAGACAACACCTGAGTGAACACTACGCAACCGAACTTCTCCATTGAGTTCATTTGACCCCTACTTCCTCAACCGAAGCTACTCCATCTGAATCCTGAGAGCAAAATGCTTCTGATGATTCCGAGCTGGGCGGCCGAATGATTCCGAAACAGTCTTCTCTGTCCCTCGGGTTGAGGTCGCTGCTGCTTTAGAGAATAGGGGGCGAGGAAAAGTCAGCAGTTGCCTAATCTGTCTGAACAACCTGAAGAAATTGAAGTACCTGCGGGTCCTCAACGTCCCTATGCAGCAGCTATTAAACAAAAGCAAATGGATCTCCAGCAACAATGATTGGCGAGAGAGAAATTGATCCAACGCATTGTGACACAGATGGAGAAGACTCCTGCCCTTAGTTCGATGTACTCCGGTTCTCACCACAGACAAGGGCAGCCCCAGAGCATGCTCTAGCCGAGGTGGCCATTGATTGTGGGGAAGAATAGGTTTGATTTTGTCACACTGAAGTGGAGCAAGCTGATCCTACGTTGGCCTGGAGAGTCAAAGAGTTGACTACTCATGGTGAACGAATTAAGCATCTTGAGCCTATGGACACAGAAGATTTTGAACGAGTTCATGGTTATCTGATGAGACCTGGTTCTCTGCACCTGATTATTCTACTGGCCCAGGCAAGAGTTGCACGTGGTCGGTCGTCAGATGCCACTGGTTTCTCATTCAGACATATGCCCGATATGCGGGATAGAATGTCCCAACAAAGCCTTGACTTTATACAATCCATAGTCACTGATCTCGAGCTCCTTCGGACCCTCTCCTCTTTTTCTTGGGTCTATCACCTCCGCTCACTCATCTCTGTCTCCTTCTTTCTTCCGGTTGATGATGAACTTGTTGTCTTCTTAGGCGTAGGTGTAGGTGCTCTTCTCTTATTCGTATTAATAGTATATATATGTAGGAGTGGAACCTCTTGAAGAGCTTTTCCTTACCTATGTCCCTTAGCCAATCAAACCTGACTTTCCCCTTTGATTCTGTTGTTTCCTGCCCGGGCTCTTTGGTCTATCTCCGCGGGTCACTAAACTAACCTTCTCTGGTCCGCTTTGGCTATTGAACTAATATTCTGCGAACCCCCAGGGCGAACTCGGAAAGTCCAACCCATGTATAATACACCCGACACTGCAACCGTCTCTTCAATCGGGTCAAGCCTGCCATCAAACCCCCAGGCTACAAGCCAGTCAGTTTGACCAAACTGCGAACGGTATAAAAAATCATGAATAAGAAGAGCAACCGGTAAACGAGTGCGAAGGGAGCGAAGCAAGAATCCTTTCCGGGACGAAAAGAAGGGATTGAGTCAAAAAGTCAAATCAGTAGTGCCGCTGCATTGGAAGCAAATGAGAATGAAGACATATACAAGAAAGTATAGGGGTCTCGTGGATCAGAAGCCGTAGCCAACGTAATCAAGCCCTATGGATCCCCTCAATAATCAAACTGGGTATCAAAAAGATGACTCCCCCGTGAAGAGTCAGTGGTAGGTAGGCCTGGCTCCCTCTACCGTCCAAATGCTAGTCCCTCTTCCGATGATGGTTGACCTACGCTTCTTGCTCCCGTCTATCCTTTGACTATCTTTCGGTTGGGAAAGTCAACCAACCTACTCTCCGATCCGCTCTACTGAAAAAGGCGCAAGGGTCCGGGAAAGAAGAAATAGAGAATAATCTACCAAGGCCTCGTGAAAACGAGATTCGACATCCTTCACCAGGCAGTACTAACCATCCGAGTACTGTAACGAGGCCGGGACTCATGCCAAGAACACGACTACTTAGTTGATCGGCCGCCTTGGGAACAACTAAAAAAGATACCAACCCTTCCGCAAAGGAGAAGAAACCCACACTCGGCCGTAGTAGCTAATAAGGGAAGCCCAGAAAAGTCGGCAAGTTCAACAAATCAGGAAGGAACAAACAAATGAAAAAAGAATCCCGCTTCTCTTTTGTCTTTAGTTTCGCCACACAGCAGCTACGGAAGCCGAAGCTTGAACTGGACAATCTACAAAGTCCTACCAAGCTGGAAGAACCACGGGCTAAAGTCGAAAAAATAGCCGACCTTGTAAAGGTTTTGTAAAGGGCCCTCCTCCACCCGACGTTCCTGGGTTGCCTCGTGAGGCCCCGTAGCAGTTTCTCCCTGGCGGTGGGGTGTGCCATCTAACCATGATGAGTCGAGGCTGAGAAAGCCATTGGACAGGGATTCCTGCCCTTATTGCCGCATCAACTGGAAGTCTCCCGACTATTGCTCGAAGGCAGTGAAAGCTGATCTTCTTCGGAATGTACTGCTGCCATAATAACTTATAAAAAAAGAGGTGCCTCAGGCCGGGAGAACCAAAGATCAGCTCGGCGACACCTGATAGCTTGCCAAGTGCTCTTCACAGAGAAGGAGCCTGTTCTATTAGGTTGAAATACTAGCATATCAGTCCCAACCGTCAAGAAGATGGATGTGGACGATATCTCATGAAGGATGGGTTCCTTCTCTCAAACACACTCGAAGCTCAGTTATATCTCAGTGCATGGGAAGACTGCATCGAAGGTCGAGTGAAGACGACGCGTATGACGTTCGTCTGGAGCGAATCTTGACCGAAGGAAGGTTTAACCGAACGGATCGAAAGGTAAGCCTTGCTTCCCGAGCTTCTGTGACCGATGTGACTGAAGATTGAATTGATGCCAACGAACCAAGAACTGATAGATGGAATTTATGATTTGAACATGGTGTAGGAGAAAGAAGAACAGTATAAAAAGCAGAGGGAGCTTTGCTTCCTGGAAAGGAAGAAGCAGAATTCGGCACAGTTTGAAGGACGAGAGAACAATTGAGTTGGTTCCAAGGAAGGAATTTCCCCAAATCCTAAGTATGAATACCCGGGATAGGTGAAAGGTGGGTAAGGAAGGTCTGCCATGGCAGATTTGTGCGTTCGATCGGAGTTCCACCAATTTAGATGAAGCTAAAAACTTTGTTTGGGTGGTATGTGAGCCGATCCAGCCTTTGTTTGAGCAGGTCGAAGAGAAGAGTTCTCCCGATCATGACGACGAAGGGAATTATATATATAAGCAAAGTTCGGAAGGATTGGCCGCCTCTTTCCCCTCTGCCCAGGCCCACGGATATCGAATAACCCGGGCGGATTTGATTGGGAAACTGAAGCAGGGGAGAGAGTCTCATCGTGAGTTAGGCCGTCAAGGAAAATCAGTCGATCTAATGGTTATGAATAAAGTGATGAATCAAGTGGTTGCCCCTTACCGCTCCGTGGGTAGCTGGGAAGGCAGGCCCTTAGCTTCGCTTCAACTAGTTCAGTTTGAGTCTTTCTCAGGCATTGCTAGTAGGCAGAAAATCAGTAGTGCGTTAGCTTATCTGTTCATTTTCAAACAACCCTTGTTTGTGCTCCTTTATCTTTCTAAGCCGCTCTCGCTAGCAGGGAATCTAGTTCAGCAAGGTCCGGGTGAGCTCGCTTGAAGCTGGGTCTGCTTGGTATGGTCTTGGACTGAAGTAGGCATTCTTATCTGACTCTTACAGAGAGTTATAGTACTAGGATAGGATAGGTCTTCGCTTGACTCGTTCGCGTATACCTCTTTCTCAGTCGTGTGTACAATCTGACGACGATATATCCAATATCACTGACGAATCGAATAAGGAAATGCAATTGTCTATAAGTACGTTAGCTAAGTATAATCATGTTCGAGTGTCGCATTTGATGGAGCAGGTCTTGATGCGAATCGATACATTATTGAAGGCAAAAGCCCCTCACAACTCTTTCAATGCGAAGTCCGAGATAACAAGTCTTCTCTGGGAGCAGCATCGTTTCGGTTTTCCGCAATGCATAGATTCGATCTTCCTAAGCAAAATCAACCAGGACAGCTACGACCAATCACTCTCTACTCTACCCTATGCCAAGGATAGAATCGTGATGGATGCGATCCCCCAGGTCGCCGAATGAGTTATTGTCTGGCATTTTCCGTGATTGTTAATATGGCTTTGGTTGGGATTGAGTAAGTCAAAGCTTACTGACCGCCGGGGTAGAGCGAGGCAATGAAATTGTTGATGAAGCAGATATCGTTAGTTGTTTCGATAATATAAAGCACGAGAGTCTTTTGGATAGCATAAATCAATATAAAAAATGACCATCAGGTCATTTTTGCTTTCCTTAAAACATCTATCTTAGATAAAGATTGAAAAAACAACTCAACAAGAGGCGAAAGGGAATCCCACAAGTCCTTGTCACCCGTGCTCATGAACATCTTGATCAATCAGTTTGATTTTGAAATGATCAAGTACCCCGGGAGCCTGATCAGCTATGCTCGTTATGCGGACGACTTCATGGGCGCTATCAAGAGGCCACAGCGCCAAGTAAAGACAACGGAATCCTTCATCTCGAAAAGACTAGGCTAGGCTTCATGGCTCAGTTAGAGTTAGAGGTTCCAGTAGAAGAGAGCATTAAGCGAGGTATGTAGTCGCTTTAGCGAAGCTTGAGGAGGGCCGATAACTCGGAATTCTGATCTCCATGCAGAAGGCAATGAAAATTGTTTCAATGCTCCCCTTCAACGAGTCAAGAAAAAAAGAATCTTTCTAGGTATAAGGTGCGGAGCGAAAGCGAGAAACCACTACTTCGATTGAGAAAGACCAACTCCACTAGTCAAGCCGAGGTTTTTTCTAAACAACTCATCCGATAATCGGAAAATCGTTTTTCTCGAATCGCCTCAAATCCTTCTTTTCGGGAAGTCATCCCATTCATTCCAGGACGGACTGGAAAGCTAGCACGCCAGTAAGACAATTCCAGTTCCAGTTCTTTTTTCTTCACTCTTAGAGCCTGTTGGAAAGCTAGTTGGATCAGGGGATAGCTACTTCTATCAAAGCAGGAGATGCGGCGGTCTAAAGCAAGTCAAATCCTGTGAGAAAAGCTCTGGTTCAGCACCTTCTAATGGATAAGTTCCAAGAATTTTCCTAGTAGCTCATAGTTTCCCATTCCTGCTACAATTCACTCCTATCTTTGGAAATAAATAGGCAATCAGCCTACCCTTCGACGGTTTGTTCTTGCCTTCGATCCTTCCAGCCTCGCTGGTTTGAAGTGAGAACCCAAGCCAGAGGAGAGGTTCTGAAAGAAAGCTAGCTCGACTGAAAGGAGAGGGATTAAGTGACTCGACTGAAAGGAGAGGGATTAAGTGACTCGACTGAAAGGAGAGGTATGAAATGACTCGACCAGCGGGAGAGGGTCCGAAGGAGCTCGACCAGCGGGAGAGGTATGAAATCACTCGACCATAGGGAGAGGAGCGATAGGTAAAAGAGCCACTCGACTGAAAGGAGAGGAGGCGTCCTTTCTTGATTGCCTTAGTCGAATGCGCTTGAGCCGTTGATCCCAGTCTTTCCATGTCGACTTGAGGTGATTGCTTACAGGCGTCTTTCTTCCTTGCGGGTAGCTGGATTGGCGATGGGAGATTAGCCCTTTGGATTAAGAAGATCATTGCTATTTGGAAATCTTGTTAGAGAAAGAGAAGATTAGCGGAATGGCATGCAGCGAGTGTACTTCTTTCTCGCAGCAAAGAATCACTTTGACGACTGGCACTAGTGATTACTATTCACATTCTCCCTGCCCCTGTGAGTTAGCTCATCCTTTGGCGCACTAGCTATCCAACTTCTCCATCAAAAAGAATACCACAAAGTGAATCGGCTATGCAATCCTGTTCCTTATTCACCCGGAAATGCAATTATTGTATGACAACTTTCCTTCTTTTTTTTTCCTTTTCTCCCGAAAAGCTTTGGCAACTTCAGACGCGGGTTCTATAATAACGGTCAAAACGACCGAACGGGTAGATTTGCTCTGCGCAATACCAAATCAATAGAAATATGGGATAGTGCGAAGAGAGGCCAAGAGGAGTAGTATCCCAAAGGTTGTCCTGCTACGAAGTCATCCAAGGAACCTCAAACAGGTTGAACCCGAGTGCAGAATTCACACACCCGGACCGGCTGCCTGCATCACTTCGAACATGAAAACCAAAGGCCACCTATCGATATAAAGATCGTAGCGTGTCTACTATTGATTAAACCTCCTCCTCTAATAAAGTCATCAGTGCCACAGCTTCCGGCTATAAATTGGTTGTGCTAAAGGAAACCCCACCGAGAATCAGAAATAGAAGCAAGGCTATTGAGCAGGAGAAGGGTTAAGTCGGTTCAGAATAAAGAGTTGAGGGTTCCAATCTCTTTCCTGCTAGGCTCAATCTGATCAGATAGGATCAGGTAGGGACCGGACCTCGCAACTCAGTCAAGAAGATCAGTGAAGTACCTAAAAGAGTACTCTATTCCCTTTATAGAATTGGCTTTTCGGCGATACGGTGGTTCAGAAAGAAAAGAAGCTAAACTCAAGGTAGTAACCCATACTCTACTGGTCTATACCGGATTGGTAGCCTTGTTCGGCCTATCAACACTAGATTAGCATGAATTGACTAGTGAAATAGATTTGTTACCACCTCGAAATGCGACACTTGTTCTTCAACAACCGATATGCGACAAGGAATCTCTTTGATTGAAACCGATATGCGACAAGGAAAAAGAAAAGAAACCACACATTCTCCGCACCTATATACCAGAAATTAGTTATAGTATATATATAAGGAATTCGAGACAGCTAGGTATCGTATATATATTTCAAATACGCTTAAAGACTTATCGTCTGGTAAACTTTTGATTACGTTTGCTAGACGTAAGACGATAAGGTTCTGTCCGCCTCCTCCTTAATAAGGGACTCCGCAAAGTTTCCGTGAGAAGCGTGTAGCTCCACTTCCCCTTTCACTTCCGGTCCCATAAGGACCATCTGACTCTTTTCGAGACTCCTATCGGTGTCCGTCAGCGGGCATCAAATCCCTACATCTGGAGCACTACGGAACCATAGTTTGAACAAAATCCCATAGCGGACGAAGACATCTCTGTCTTTCCGTTCGCGTTTAGGACTTGTGCAAACTACAGGTGGATCTAATAAGGTCGTCAGTGGCGTATTCAAGTCTGTGACTACAACGGCGTACCAGGCAACGTACTTAACGTAAGAACGGACCCGGATCAGTACTTCGAAAAGTTCGCTGTCCCCGCGACTCTAAGACCATCAATTTCCTTTTCACAGAAAGATTTTGGTTTTAATAAATCGATTATGATAGGCCGAATCCAACCGAGACGATAAGGATTCACACAACCCCCTTCAGGGAGTGTGAACCACATCTCGATCGGATACGGTGATAAACCGGATGGAGAGTAAGCTAAAAGCCAGTGTCTCATCCACTTTCTACCTTTCTTAGGAAAAGTAGATCGTGAATAAACCCTATACCCGCCACCTCTCAATCTAATAGAAGTCTGAAGATTGACTCCTAAAAGAGAGAAATGAAAGGCTGGGGCGAACCCGCTAAACATATTGAGCACTTTGAGGGGGACCCGTTCTCCACTCTCAGTGAGAAAGTGTTTAGCGAATTCGAGACAACCAGAATCTGAGATGAGAGATTTCTCTTTCGAGATACTCACTTCACAGTCCTGGATGATTTTGAGGTACTCTTCAGCAACTTTAGGGTGACCTATTACTAAGTCATCACCTAAAATTGCGTAGTCCCAGGGACCAAGCGGCCAGCCAGACTAACGCGTGATGCGTCAGTGCGCCACGATGAGTAGAAACCAAGGGGCTGACCCTTTGTAAACCGGTAGACGTGAGCTTTCATTGTCCGTAGAGTATTACTACTCGGGACCCTCAAAGACACGCCTTGCAGAGTATCTGCCCACGTGTATGGTAGATCCTCTCCCATTAGTCCGGCTAGCATTCTGCTGGACAGGTGGACGGGTAAAGAGTCAGTAGCGGCCTTGAGGTCGAAAGAATATAAATTCTTCAATCCTCGAAGTCGCTGGATCGGTTTGAGTTGGTCATATGTACCGTCTGTTGGCAAAAGCCGCAAGACGGCCATAACCCAATCATGCAGAGGCTTAAACAACCGCTGCAGGATCGGATTACATATGGCAAAGACCCTAACCTTTCCAGCCCCCTCCAGTTTCACCCTGCCCGTTTTCAGCACGAGTCCTCGCGTACGGCCACCACAACCGTCTTGCAGGTCTGCAAAGACGATAAAGTAGTAGGCCGAAGTCTTCCCCTTCTTTTGGATCGGGTTCGATTGGCTTTGACCAACCGTCCTCAATAGTTACCGTCCGGACTTTCGCCCAGGCGTTGGCTATCTTCCTAAGAAGGTCGGGTTTAAACAGAGTGATTAAAGCACTCGCATCCATAGGGAGCGTGTGCCATAAAGTCAATCTGCTAAATCCGGAGTCACAAAACACCTCATGAGTATCCTTTCCAGGAGTCATGTGGGAATTGGGACCAGAGGACCACGAAGGAAACATGGTTCATCCTAAGTGCATAGGGATAGACTGGTAACGAGAGTAGGTATACGCGTTAAGCATGGGCTGAATTCGTGTCATTAACTCTGACATGATATCAACACACGCAGGGTGGTATTTTGGAATGTGTATGGTAGTGGACTTTACACGAGGTCCCCTACCCCACACAGCCAGAAGCTTGTGAAGACCACAAAAGGTCAGCACAAACTTCACCACTCTAGGGTCCTTCCGCTGTCTAATAACCTTTCGGAGTTCGACAGTGCGCGGTAATCCGCTTCTCGTTAGGGATACTGCTGTCTTCATAGGAGGTTTCTCGTCCATTTTCCCGCCAACAAACCACATGAGGTGTAAACTCACGTGTTTTAAATATTGGCCAAGGAACAATGGACCAGATCTCCGCAATAGCCGTTCTACTCATGGAGAGCGCGGCGAGGCAATAACCCTTCGTCAGCTTACCAAACACAACTAGTTGAGCTCGCGTTAACAAGCCCAACAGTTGTCGTCTCTGTTCCAACAGAGACCGCCAGCCCCTCGCGCGCAAGCGCTCCTTCATTAAAAATAATCGTGATAATATTGTCATGGTTATTTAGAATGAAGAAGAGCCTACGTGTCGGGAGGCACTCGACGTAACCGGGTAGTAGAGGACCCCTTCGGGGGCCATAGCACACCCTGGATGCGTGGCGCTTGGTGTGATGAAAGCCAAGTCGGACTTGTCCGGCGGTTCTTCAGTCCACCAGGGTCCTTAGGGTTGACTTACATATATGGTTTCTCCTCTCGGATAGCCACCATGTAAGTTGCCCACTCTGGTTAACGTCAACCAAAACACCCCTTTCGGAGTGCTCAGACTAACGCTAAGGTCTTGAAGAGCCTCACCAGTTTACGGGATGAACCCTACAACTCCTATCGTATATATATATAATCATAGGTTTTTTCGCTTTTCTCTAGATTGAATACCAGGAAGTCGAAGATGCTACATAAGTGCTCTTGGTCTTATATCCGTATCCGCTGCTCTTAGCCTTGTTATCATCCACTGTTAGAAAGAAGAATGAGTTAGGGTATATCAACCCAATATCCGCTTGAGGAAGATAGCTGCAATCTGGCATTCGCCTACGAGGTCTTCACATAATAGGTTGACAAAATTCCTTCTTAGGAAGAAGACTTGGACAAATCCCCGGTCTTAGAGAAGTAGCTAGAAAGGCTAGGCACCTAATGCATGTGAGGGTAAGGGAAGGCAATGAAAATTGGCTTTGGCACGTATGAGTAGCAGAGCGGAGTGACGGGGCAAAACGATTCGACAGTTGATGCCGCTTGAACTAAAGGACCGAGCAATGAAAAAGGCATTTAGGCCGGGTCAGGAGTCTTAGTCAGATCATAAGATATCCCACAAGCAGATGTTCTCGAATAGGCAGGCTGTGAGGCAACTATTTCATCCGTCTTCCCCGATTCCGATCCTGTTGATGCGCGGCGGCTGGTAGTGAAAGGAACTGACGATCTTGGTACCGGGTAACATAATTTATCGATAGTCAAGGTACCCGAAGTTTCATGAACAGACCATTCTCAACATTCGCCGGAAAGATCCGAGTAGAAGGAAAAAGACAAGTAGGAAAAAATTCCCGGTATGAAGTCACTAGCCATCCTTCTTTAAGTTAAAGCCCAAATGCCAGATTTCCGACATTCAAGCATCTAATAGAAATGTACGAAGAGGAAGCGAATGCGCTCTTTTTGGGACAGCTTTCAATAGAAGATAGAGCTTTGCCCTTCTGGCTGTCCTAAGATAATCAATTCTCCCCGAAAGATATAGTTCCCCGCCGACCTGTGCCTGCCCCTTTTTCAAGCAGGACTAGGCCAGGAGGAAGGCTTATTTACCACGGCAAGCGCAGGAAGCCCCACTTCTGACCTCTGTCCTATCCTGACTTTCTTTAAAAAGAAAAATATAGATTCGGAGGTCCTTTTACCGGAGAATGGGCGGAAGTCGGATTCCGACTGGAGCTGGGCGGAGGGATCCTAAGATCCCGGAGCTGGGAGCGGAAGTCCTAGACCGAAAAGGATAGGACGGAAGCCTTCCACAACACCTTCGTCAGCAACTGACACCAGCAACTTACCCCCAGGAATTGCAGGACAACCAAGGTCCAACGCACCAGAGAATGAAGAGCCGAAGTCACCCGCAGGATGAGACACACCACTGGAGTCGAATAGAGCTCCGGAGATCTCATCCAACAGACCTCACGAGACATAGCCCCTACGGGAGTGAGAGATCACAGGAATGGTTAATAGGGTAGGGGGTTCGGCCCCAGCCAGGGGAACGGAGGCCGAAGAATGGGAATGTCAGCCCAACAACGCATTCCATGGGAGAACGAGCCCTTCCAGGGATCCAGGAAGAAACTTCGGGGAATACGAAGGAAAAGCTAACGAAAGCTACCACGGGATTCAAGGACGGGGGAGCTATCGCTACAAGGAGACAGAAAGGCGGAAACTCTCTGTCTTGGGCGCTGCGTGGTCCTGTGGTCGGGCTTTTCAATCCGATCACACGCCTTTGGTTGTCAACAGGTAGAAGCGCACCTATTCCCGCTTGACCGAACCCAATGTCCGTTTAACAGCTCTACGTCACGGGCCTCGTTCTTTCAGAGCGGAAAGGTGCTCGGTAAAGGCGATCGAGTACTATAGGAAATAGGAAAAGGAACAAAACGGTCAAACTTTGTTAAGCAAATAGCTGATGACAGAAATCTCTGAATCGGGATCTCCTCTTTCAGTATTCTAAGACTAGCTAAGTCATACTATCAGACTTGATACTCTATATATAGCTATATGGCTCTGAAACCAACTGCCCGGACATTAGTCTTGCTACAAAGAAGTGACTCTGAACAATAGGACTGGACCTAGTCTAAATGAAGTAGGTTTATACTAGTGTAACCGAGGAGTTGGAAGTCTTTAGGGATGAGCTTATGATCTTTGGTTTTCCAATCACCAGTTGTCTGAAAGATGATAAGTGACGAATCTCCATATACATCAATCTCCTTGATTCTCAAGTCGAGGGCGACTTAGCCTGTTATACACGCATAATATTCTGCTAGATTTGATGTGCAAAATCACCTCAACTTGACAGCTATGGTGGGCTCCTTTTGGCGAGCTTTGAGATAGCATGTAGAAAGGGACTGAAAAAACTCCATTTCCGTTCTGATTTACTGCACCGTCAAAGAATATTATATTTGCCAATCATGAGGAGTTTCGTCTTCTTCTTCGCCTACCGGGCCCGGGAAGCAAAGCAAACCTTACTAAAAAAATAAAGCTCATCGTCAGGCACGGGATGATCTGCAGGTGGTCTGCTATTGCCTGCCCCTTGCCTTACAACATTAGGGCTTCTGGGTGACATACACAATATCGAACTCTGAGAGTCACATCTGCCACCTTGCTGTACGGCCCGTGAGGGCTGGCTTTTCAAAGAGAGACTGAAGCGTACCTTGCAATCAGCATTGTTTTATAGTTCAACATGTAGTGGCGTAGGCGTTGCGAGGCCCATGTAAGAGCACAACAGGTCTTTTCTAGAACCGAACTCACCAGTTAAAAAACTGCCTTGTTTTCTTGTATGGGAAACCATTCTTTAATGAGAGAAAGAAAAGAGTTTATGAAAATTCTCAAGCTCATCTCAGATTAAGGAATCAGACATAGCCTGGTTGCCTTTGGATAAACAATATATGGCATGTAGGTCCCTGCCTTTTCTTTCTTGTTCAGAGGAAGAGCCATAAAGACTTCGTGTATGTATCTCGCATAAGAAAAATCGTGGTGGAAATGCGGTTGAAAGCTGAAATGAGACGACAGAACGAGTGAAAGAAGTTACTGAAAGTCAAGCCCGGGCAACATGGGAGTGCGAACTCGATTCCCCGTACGACACACACAACTATTAACGCTCTTTCTCAGTCAGGTCCGGAACGCACAGTGTTGTTCAACCTTTCCTGCCACTCGGCTAAGTTCGCTTCTAACGAAGCCCAAACGTGTCTTTGAACGACCAAACGCTCTAATGCTGCTGACTTGAAATCGGCCTATGGCCTCCGCTGCATTGTAGTAGCTGTGTGAATTTGATGGCAGCTGTGGGTGGCTCGGCACAGGGCCAAGTTTGAGGGATCTGCTCAGCTTGTCATCCAGCAAGTCACCTACTCTTGGCATCGGAGTCATTCATCCCTAAGGCAATGGAGTCGCCCAGCAGGTTGCAACTTCTTCAAGATGCAGGTTGCAGAACTCAGCCTAGGGTGATGAGGTACATAATGGTCACTTTTCAGAAGCCGCCTTTGCTTTATTGTCACGTTAAAGGCAGTCTTTCCAGCCGCTGCTACGTGGTTTCAAGAAAGATCAAAGTAGGGCGCGAGCAGGCAGGGTCACTTCAGGCAAGTTCCTTGGGCTTCTCATTCGACACCGTGGGATCGAGATCGACCAATCCAAGATTGACGCTATCGAAAAGATGCCCGAACCTCGAAACCTGCATGAGCTCAAAAGTTTGCAAGGTAGCCTACATTAGGTTTGTTAAATCCAACCTGGCTGGACGATGTCAACCCTTCAACCGTCTCATGAAGAAAGACACACTTGGGACGAGGCCTGTAGGAAAGCTTTTGAGAGCATCAAAGCATACCTCCTCAAGCCACCAGTACTTGTCGCTCCGATACCCTGCACCCATTCTCTACGTTAGCGCCCAAGTACTTGACTCCCCCCCGTGCTAACGCACGACCTTTTTGAAGCGCTTTGTGGTTGGGGTTTTTATGGATTGAACAAGAATTGTACGACTTCGGGCTGGGCTGGATGAAGCCGGCTGATATGGCTTTTCAACAACGAGTGATTCACGGTACAAAGGCATCCCGACTATGAAGGCTAGGGTAGCTAGAGCATCGGCTAGGCTGTTCTTGTCTCTAGGAACCTGAACGAAAACCACCTCATCAAACAGTGAGACTAGGTGTTCGGCTAGCTCTTGATACGGAATCCACTTATAGTCCACTACTGGTTAAGCTTCCACTCTCCCACGACCTGACTGATAACCATTTCGAGTCCCGGCGAGTCACTCCAAACGTGAGAGCGCTTCTCAGGGTAGTGTAGTGTGGTAAGAGGGAGCAACCATGTTTTTATAGTAGGGCGATTGCTCGAGTAGGTCCTATCGGCTTGACCTCTTTTCGTCGGTAAATCACTCTTTGTCGTCGGTCAAATAATCTATCTACTTATTGGACTGGAGTGACCAAAGTGCTTCCCTCGTGCTTGTTTCGGGAGAGGAGTAGTTCCGTATGAGCTTTTGTAGGAGCAAGCAGACCGAGCTGGGAGTCCTTATTTATTGACCTTGAAGTTCCGGCATACAAGTAAGCACGAACATTCATAGGAGCAGGCAATTCCATTGTATCGCAATCGGAATATGTTGAATAGGCAACATAGCCCGTCTGCCAGCTATTGGAATAGGCCACTCGTCTTAGCCACCTTTTTTTTAAGGAGCGAGCCAGCCGGCTCCCATCGGCCCAACCAGATCGATCTTCTTTATCTGGTTTCAAAACCCCAACCGGTAACCAAAACAAGCAAGCCAGCGGTACAAGTAGTAGTAGCTTCAAAGGAATGATTAGTATGTCTTGAATAGGAAAGCATTCAGAATGTATGAACTCAACCCATGTTCAAGTCGGTCTTGACTTTAGAGTTCGATTTGGTTTTCATCATTGTCGACAGAGGAGGGAAATGTAGATATTATAGGCTATGTACCGAGGATGGTTTTAAGAAAATAGCACATAGGAAAAAAGTATGAACCAATACCAATCACCCTGCCGAACTTTGGTGACTACGAGAAAGGATGACGAGAACTGGCACCGGAAAAGGGAATCTCCGAATTCGAGATCCCGTGTTGGGTTTTACGTGAGTCAAGTCAAGTAATAAGTGTTGTTTCTGGAAGTCGAAAGCCCTATACAATATAAGGAATAGCTAGTATTCATGGGAAGAAGAAGCCGAGGAAGATTGTCAGACAGGCGGGACGGGGTGCTCCTCCCTCCGTCCCAAACCTATACCCGGACATCAATCAAGTCCCTGACCACCTCTGTCCCTGAACTTGGACCAGAGAGCTTTAAGAGTACGCGAGCCAAGTGAGTGGACCAGGCCCACCAAAGAAGAGGAACTTTCTTAGGAACAACCCGAAACCAGCTAAGGAAAGAGCGAGCCAGGGATAGCTGCTGGTACAACAGAAGCATGAGTGGAACGGTCATGGTCAAAGAATATCTCTTTCTTTTGCTGGAGTGAACCGCATCCATCAAGAAGAACGAGGGTAACGGTCAACTCAATCACTCGTCTATCACCCTCCTCTCGTCGGTTAGAAAGAATATCTCTTCTTCCTAAAGTCAAGTGCAGCGAAGCTAGGGTCCCTGTAGTTTTTCAGGGATTCCCCGGGCCCGTTGCTTGTAGTTTTCTTTGATGTTGATCAAGCACAGCCCTCACTTGTTCGGACTGCCACTTCCCACGACGACCCCACTACTTGGCTCGCTCATCACTGAAAGGCGGACTCGGTGGATTCGGTTTCGGCTGGAAGCTTGAGGGGAGAAAGGGAAAGAGCTGCGAAAGCAAGGACTGGATCGATCAAAGGAGGATGGAGCAAGGCGGGCAGCGAAGAAGGGCGGGGGCTGGTTCCGAAGCGAAAGCACTTCCACGTAAGGAAGAGAACTGCCAGTGAGCACGAGAAGGAGCTATGGTCTGATGACCCGGCTAGCTTGTCCCTCACACTAGCAGACACGGCAGATGCAGAGGAGCTTCTATAGAGATGGTGGTGCCACTCCCTGAAACTGGCAGTAGTAGTTGATCCTGTGGATAGAGGCAGTTTTTTTATAAGCAGATTAAGACATGGTCGAGTGCTCTTGATCGGCGGTAAGATGGTCCTTCCAGGTGATGCTATCTGCATTCTTCGGGCAGCAAGTCATTTACAAGGGGACCATAACCATAGATCGTGCTTTCCTCTCAGAGGGCAGCTTAGTTTGTTCCTTCCTTCCTACTTCATGGAAGACCTCTCCCTATCGCGGCTAAGAAACTCCCCCTAAACGAATGATCGACTGCGCACCTCTATCTATTGGTTGATTGGCTACGCGACTCCCCCTTCTTTTCTGTTTGGTCCTTCAGTTGTCGTTCTTTCCTACCGTCAGGTTCCAGATTTCCGCCCCTCGATAACGAACTTGAAAAAGATAGTGATAACATGTCCTCCATCCATCGGTTGAGTTAGCGAAGAAAGAGAAATGCTAAAGAACTCCAGCTTGATTCTTGCTTCCTGACTGTCGGTTGTCCTAGCTATAGCTACCTTTCACCGGCCCAACTGGGCTTCTTTCTGACAATCCACTATCCACTTGTTTAGGAACAAAGGCGCTTGCGGAAGGTTCCCGCTTCTCCTCTTTTGG